GGTCATAGGCAACCTTATGAGCACAGACCCAATAAGAGGTCTTACTGAGCGTGGACGGAGAGGAAACGAATCTGGTACAATCTTGACACATAAGGAAGATTGAGCATATAGCATATATATAAGAATAATAGAATAGAGTCCCAAAATAGCATATCGTAATTGAGCTCCGTGCGCAAGGTTCTTGACTCGCATCAGGATATAATACTTATTATTAATATTTAGGGCGCATGCATGATCTTTAGTAGACTTTACACTCCTAAATCAGGAAAGAGAACGAAAGGACTCCATGGATTGGCATCTAGATAGAACCTGGATTCACTCCTCTATCCATATTAAGGAAGAGGTCGGCGGAACCTAATCTTTACAGACAAGTAGAAAGCTAGGGTTCTGAAGACGGTGACCTTGAATCTGGCCTATCTTACCAATCCGTCTATAGAAGAGTTCACTCTCTCTTAACCAAAACCCCATGGCGCTGCTTTGCTCCTATCCATTGATTTCAAGCTCCAGCGTGAACAGCAATAGCATATTCTGCCGGTAGGGCTAATTTTCATTCCGGTGATTATTTATCCCTTGCTTTTAAGCCAATCCTCACATCTAACTGTAAGTGCTTTTACTTTTTTGATATTCCTTCTTTTCCGGTTTGGCTATGCGCAATCAATCAGTTGCTTGCTTCCTATCAATCTCGATTCCTGCTTAGCTGTCTTGCTTGTTTAAAAAGTGTAACTAAAGAAAGAATATTGATTGAGTCAAGTCAAGTTAGACTGATTTAACCTCTCAGGCAGTACAGTCTCAGTATCAGTATCAGTTTCTCTTTGGCGTCAAGAGTGGAAACACTCTGATGTGAGGGTTGTTCCCTCAGTCTGAGGAGGCGAGAGCCCTTCAGGCCCAAACGGGCACGGTTGAAGGTTTTGCTGTAACAGGCAACTCATTTCAGCCGCTTCCCGGGTAGGTACTTGTTGAAGTTCAAGTACGCTACACTGGTCAGTCACAAAGATCAACGCCAATCATTGGAAGCACATGATGCGACCATCAGGACGAGTGGATCCCGTCCTGCTAGTCGATTTATTCGGCTAGTTAGGATGTGTTCCTGGCGGGAGACTTTGGAAGGTCTCCGGGTGCCGTGCCAGATGTTAATTTCTGTCACGGTACCTATGATGGCTGTGACTGGGAGTTAGTCTTACTCACACTTCTCCAAGGCTTACTGTTGCCTGTGTCCGTCCTGGTGTGTCACCTTTCGGTGGCATCATCAGGTTTCGTAGGGCATTCGCATTATTGTTGAACCTTGTGGCTTGTGTAATGTTGGTGAACACCGGCGTTACGCCAGTTACAAGGTCAGGGGTTGTCGTAGCTAGTGTAACTTCTCGCTACCTATGGCTTCTCCAAGTGGAGTTTACCAGTTTGATAGGATTGTTAGATCCTATCTTCGCATGAAAAAAGTCAAGTAAGCAGTCAAGAATGAATCTGTCTCAGATCTGGCTTTCACAGGCTAAATGCCGTATGTTGACAGACCTTTAGAAGCTAACTGATCTTTAGGCTATGCTATGACTGCCTCGGATCTTACTAAACCCAGGGAATCTGTTCCTCTTCTCCCGTCTGCCTAAAAGGAAGAAGCCTAAGCAGCAATCTCAAATGTTTACTCAGTCAGCTATCTACACCGGTAAGTTAGGTATTTCCTTCGTCTCGTCTAAGTAGTCTAGTAAGGAAGGCGAAAGGAAGAAGTCTTCTTTCGTTCCAGATATTGATAAGCTGGTGATTCCGTTCTTGCAATCAAGTCCGGAGAAGTCATTCCATTTAGTTAGACGGGGAAGAGATATCTTTCTATTGTTGTAGTTACCAAAGCCCGTACTTAGAAGTCTAAAGTCAGAAAGCAAGTAAAGTCTTGAAGTATAGGCATAAGCCTTAAAGAATCACAGGCAGGGGGACAGACGGTTAGAAAGCTACAAACAATTATTATTTCCTTCCTGGCTTCCCCTGGAAGTCAGAACCCGAGCTAGTACTATGATTTAGTCTAATACATTCCCGACCGGAGCTAGCATCCTATATCTATTTAGTTAGGAAAGCATTGGGACCAGAGACATAGAAGCTGGATAAAAGAACTCTAAGTCATAACAAGAAGGAGTTGGGGGCGCGCAGAGCACCTAATCAAGTTTGTTAAATCAATCGGACAACCGTAACTAATAAGATAAAGAAAGAAAAGAACCATTTGGAGAAGTAGTCAAAATCTCTTACTTCGGACAAGCGTAACGAATAAGATCAACCAATCAAAGAGACTTCCATTCGATCCTTGCCTCTTGCTTAATAGAATTCATGCTTTCAATCTTTGTCTGTCATCCTACGTCATTTCATGTCTTCAGTCAATCTTACTGACTTCCCTGGCTTTATACTTTCAGACTTCCGCCCAGATCAGATGAAGTAAGGGCTTGAACAACAATCTTTGAATATGAGATTGAGGCAGAGGCTTATTTGTTCCCTGATTTAAGGGGAATAGTGGACAGGGATATACTTCCTAAACAATAGAGGCACTTTATTAAGTATCTCTACTGAGGCCATCGCAACCTTTCTAAGGTCCGATGGAGGGGACAGTATAGATTGGAAGGTCTCCTTCGACACTGGCTTGGCTAGCTTTATAAGCTTGGCCATAGTAAATGCCGAAAGGTAGATCTTAACAACTACATCTGCCCTATCATCCTGCCTTCTTATAAGTTTTCGATGGAATGGCGCGAAATCCATCATTGGCAAAACAATTGGAAGAAGGCATGGACCTTCTCATTGAGGTTCTTTGTTTTTCTTCTTTATGTCGTCGGCTTTCACCATGTGCTAGGAATAAAGTTGTGGATGGATTGGGGAATTCCTCACAAACTAATCCTCGGTTGGAAGGGAATTAGTCTAACTCCAATTTTGGGAGTCAGCCTTGCACCTCTATTGAGTAATGCCTGAGTCGACCCCTTCTCCCGAACTTCCTACAGGCTGGCTTTTCTAAAAAAAGGTTGTTCAGGGTCGGAACGAGTAAGCCTCGAGAGACTCACTTATTGGAAAAGATGATGTTAAGCTTCCTACCATTGGCCTCCCTGCGCCCGCAGACGGATGCTCGTAACATAACATCTCCTCGCTTGAGCATCTTTATATGAAAATTGTTCTGTTATAACAACGGAAAAATTTAGGACCATGCCTCCACTTATGGTAACCAAATCCTTCTGCCGGGATTGGTGTCGAGTCCGTTGTGAGAGGCGCTTAAAAGGCCGTTAAGGCATTACACTCAGGGGTGAACCCACAGGGGAGGGGAGAGGTTGCTTCCTAAAAACAACTGGGTTTGGCTCGTTGCCTTTGATTCCTTACCCATAGCATAAGATAAAGGGTGCGTGCTTCAACATCTAAGTTTCACACAAGGAACCTCCTGCGAGAAGATTCCAAGCTTTAAGGGCAGCGAGCATTTAGTGTGCAGGTTAAGGAAGTCAATATACGGACTCAAAAAGCTTCCCGTCAGCGGTACCTCAAATTCCATGAGGTGAGAATGACCTTTGGGTTTAAGGAAAACAGTGTTGATCAGCGTATATACCTAAAGGTCAGTGGGAGCAAGTTTCTCTTTCTAGTCCTATATGTTGACGACATACTGCTTGCTAGCATGTTGCACGATACGAAGACATTCCTCATAAGGAGTTTTGAGATGAAGGATATGGGTGAGAAACATATGTCATTGGCATGGAGTTTCTATGATTTTCCCGAGGCATCTATAAGCAAAGCCTAAAAGGGGCAAGCTTTCTTCTCATTATCTCTTTCTAGTTAGAAGTTTCAATCTCTTTTTGCGTTCTGGTGGAATATACCTATAAGGTTTTGCTGTCCTGACGAAAGAGAATTGAGATAAAGAACGGACGGATAGTGCAACACTCGAGTTAGTGCTTTTAAAAGGAGAGCACTCAACTTATTGTTGAAGATGAACGACTGCTAGTGCTAGAAAGAACTGTTACAGGGGTAGGCCAACTTACGACTAAAAGGTTAAAGGCTCAACCACAGCCTGGCCTGGCGGATTTATTATTCACTTCCTTAACTTAAAGGAGGGGAGCCAATCTTCTTATTTTCCTATTCCCGCTTGGCAGTGCTTCCTGCTGCTTGATAACTTGCTTGACTGGAATGAGACTAACTGCCCGGTATACAAACCTTGCTTGGTTGACTGCCGATCAACGACTAGGGATCTTCTAGCTAATCATTCCATTCTAAAGCTGTTAGCTAAGCATGTCAGAACTCCATTCCTGGTATGAAAGTCAGTGGTAAGAAGACTAGCTCGGGCTTTCAAGTGTGAAGTAGGTCTTGGATTCGGCATTAGCGGTCAAAGTACTTCCTTCTCCGCTTAAGAAGATTCTGTTGCCCAGGCAAGTAAGACAACAAGCAAATAAACATGCCTTAAAACATGGAGTCATTCCGGGTACCATGGAAAATCTAGAAATTGACGAGCTATTAGCCAACCAAAAGTCAATTGACGGAAATCTCAGACATTGTCTTCTCTTAGGTGAACCTTCTTTAGCTCGAAGAAAGATGGATCTTAGGATCGCCTATTGGCTCATAACTACCTTGCCTGACCGACCTGATCGACAGCTTTAGCAAAAGTTCTGATTGGACCGAATAAAGAAAGAAGTGAAGCAGGCAGGGAATTGAATTACCACTCCGTGGGCCTCTGCCTGGAACAAGGCTTGCTTTAGAGTACTAAAGACTTTTAAGGGCTTGCAATTCACCATTGAGCTATGGAACCATGGGAATATTGACTTATAGAAAAAGTCTTTAGTCCGGGATCATAAGCCTAAACTGTTAGCAGTCGGTGAGGTAATGCATTTGGTCTAGCAACAAAACCTAGCTACAGTTAGCTCTCGGAACATAGGCTCAAGAGCGGTAATGTGATGCCTCAGCATGAGCTGAGTCAATCCAAGACTGATCTACTCCCACAGTTCGCTAACACCTACCATTGATACCAGCTTACTTACCTCTGAAACCCTGTGAAATCAGAAAAGATAGATCTTGGAATTCGTACACAGGTCGTTCACCTCGGCATGAGCTCTTTCGCGGGTGATAAAATCTAAAGATTTTGACCCTATCCGTAAGTTGTTGGCTGCTACTATATACTATATAAATAAGTATCGGGCGGGCAAAGGGGCTGCTCTCGAATGCCCCGCTACGCCCCTTATTTACCTTTTAGCTTCAAATTCCATTGTTCATTCATTCTATTCTTTTTTGCCGGAAATAGGTCGAACCCGTCCTACCATCTTGTCTAGTGAAGCAGTAACGAGCGCCTACATAACCAGTCCAAGTCAACTTAAAGAAGTGAGATGGTTGGTATCAGACCTTATGTAGTTCTTCCGGCCATTTTATAGTTCCTAGAAAACAAGGAAAGATATTCCCAAAAAAGTAGATCTATGTCCCACCCCCTGTCTAACCACACAGCAGCAGCATCTAACCGTACTAAGATGATGGCAAAAGCCATAATCTTAGCAGTGAATCGCAAGCATACGGCCTGCGAGACCATTCTGGCTCGCGTGTCGTGTGAGTAAGTAATACGACTTATTTGCGATTATGTGTGACCAAAAGAGTAGCACAGACAGCGCACTTGAGATTCACTGTAAGACGCACCTTAATAGAGATAAACGCCCCACATGGGCCTACCTACCTGGTAAGGCTAGGGAGACGCCACGGTGCTTCTACGAGTGCAAATACTGTAGCCATAAGACACATCTATCGGTGTTTACAGCCACAGAACTTGTACCTGACGGAGTCGAGACAGTACACAGAGACAGCATCTATCGGCTCTTCCATGCACTGCCTCTAGGCCGCCTGCCATAACGGGAATCAAGGGTAAGATTATGTACTACGCTCAGCCACATCTATCAGTGGTGACCATAATACAAGAAATTACCGGACAGTGTCCGAACGGAAGAGAAAGCACAGCATCTATCGGCTGAGTCCCTCAACCGGCGGAAAGATTGCCCTTCCCGAGATGGCCAGGAGAAGCTCCACATGTGATTAAACAACAAAGAGTAAGTCGTCAGCATTTAGAAAGCGCTGACCTGCAGAAAACAGACACTTGGTAACGGGTGTCGTTAATGCAAAACTTACTCTTATCGGTCCAGAGCAGGTGTGGTGAAAACCCACCAGTCCATGGTCAGACCATTATGGAGCTGGTCTTCCTTTAAGCATTCAGTCTTTTAGATAATTAGGAGGACCCCTAGCACTGGCAAAGACATATTCATCAATGATTACTACGTTAACCATGAGTCTTAGTAATAACCATCTTGAATGTTATTATAGTAGCTGCTAGTAGAATACCAGAGAGATAAAGCGCTAGTTTACCCTTATTATCCTTCAGTGCCGCAACGGCAGCCTCTTCATTAGAGAGATTTTCCTCCACCGATTGAGATAAGAGTACTTCTGCTGCCTTTTTCCCATCAACTGCTCCTGAGCTGGAGGCACCTATATCCATATATTGATCCCCGGCAGAAGTCAAAGTCAAAGTCGAAATAGAAGATAAAGGATTAATTAAGTCAAAGATATCATTTGTTGTCAGACACAAGTCTGGAGCTACTAAGAAATACCACGTATGGATTCCTATTAGTAATGAAGGCAGGTATTGTTTGAATATATTACCTATAAGATGGTAACGGAATAGATCCCCGCGGCTCAGTTGAGATAGAAAAGATTTCCGAGCATATGCGTTAGGTTGAGGCAATCGAAGGGGATTAAAGCGATAGATTACCGGTTCCTCCGGTAATATCATAGCATTTGTTGGAGATCCATGTGCGATATTCATGCCATCTTCCTTACTTCTATTCATCTCTCTTTCCTTTATAGGAACTCGACTCCTCACACTTCTATCTCTCTTTAGTACTTTTTGTACTATTGAAGCTGTATCAGAAAGAGGTTGCTCCCTCAAAACTACCACAGTAGGGAGGGTTGGTCTACTGGGTGGAAAGAACGAAGCTAGAATAGGGCTTATGCCTTGCATTTGATGACTGCCTATCTTTAGTGATGGGTAATTTCCTATATTCTTATTATTACAATGTGTTAATATACTACTAGGCTGAATAGGCATATTCGGACACTTTTGGGGGATATCATTTGCGGTCTCCTTTTGGGATGAATGATGAATGGAGTTGATTCTGCTGAAAAAAGAATTAATCATAACACAATATGAAAACTGTCATTCAAGAGCTCTCATCCACATATTTCTTATATGTGAATAAAGAAATTACATAAAAAATGTGAAAGAAATTGCTGTATTGTTAGCAACAGAAAGAATGGGAGTATGAAAGAAAGCACTTGCTTGTGACAGATATATTGTTGACCATATCCTACTGTCTAACTCTAATAAACTTAAAACCATGAACTCGTATCAACCCAGACACCATCTGGGGAGACTGATTCATATAGTGCAACGAAGATGGTGATGATTAAAAAGTATTTGCCTATAGCGCTGATCACCCTTTCCTGCTTATATTCCCCTTTTTCGTCGTAGATCTTGTCTACATCTAAGAATGATTTAAGGGTAGTATTAAGGGGTTCACCACAATCACAAGGACTTTGAATGTGTGGGTGGGTACTACATACACCGTCAACAAAGGTATCATGAGCAACCTTAGAAATTAATCCCAGATCAACAGATGAGAGCACTTCGGGCTTTAAGGCAAGAGGGGCAGGGACAGAGATAAACCATAGACTCAAAAGTATGGAAAGAGTCATATAAATAGCAAAACGGTGGTCCAACATGTAGGAATACTGTAATGCCTCTGAAAGACCAAAGATTTGGATTCTTGATGTATTCCTCTCTGATAAGCTTGATAGACCAGGACTAGGCAAGCGAAGCAATGGAGGGTGTTCACCTTGACGAAGAATGCGCCTAGTGGGAACCCATGGGCCGAAGGTATACACTGCACCAGATGGTCTATGCCTAACCCGGCGGACTCCGTTTGCTGCAAAATTCATTAGGTCAGCCCGAACCATAGGGCTATTGTGTGGAGGAATACTGACAGGTCTCTCATAGCGAACCCACAATGGTGGTACTATTACACCGTTAGCATTTACACGATTTCTAATATCAAGAACAGCTGGAATACCATTTGTTAGCCTAAAGAATATACCTAACATGAGCCTCTAACTTTCATATCTCCTTTTTTTGCCCTATTCAAGATGGAATTTTGCCCTATTTCGATTCAGTTCTTATCTAGAAATGACAAACTATTTTCTAGATAAGAACACTAAATACGTAGATAAGAACAGACAGGCCTTCTATTTACGAACTTCATTCATACTTTCTTCCCACCCTTACTACAGTTAGCTGGGGAATCCTGAAAGACAGGAAGATGCAGATAAAACAATAGACTGATAGAAAGACCAGACGGATCTACCCGCTGACGAGTCGACTCCCACCAGTCCCACCAGCCTGTCTCTTCTACCCGTTACTATTTGATAGGCCCGCCTTCTGAACTTGCTATAGTTTCTACCTGACCTTATGCCACTCTCCTCTCCGTTAAGACTTGTTTGGCATCCCATCTTTCCGGAGTCAAATAGGCTAGGCCTCCTCGTACATAGAATGGAAGAATCCACTGTTAGGTGCGTAGCCGCTCTTTGTTGAAGTTGAAGGAACAGAAGCATCTAATGCCATAGTTCTTGTTACAGAATATGCAGTATTGAATCAGCTGTTCGGGAGGTATCGCCTGGAGGAACGAGGTTATTAGTAAAAGGCCTAACCGCTCTTGCAGGCAGGGCTAATTCTTTTTCTTTCGAGACGGGAAGAGAAGGAGTTAGCTCAGTGACCGAGGGAGAAGTTCTTCTCTCGTGTTGCCGCTCCTCTGTGTTGAAGAAAGAAGCCCTGCCATTGAAGAAGCTCTTAGCCTTTCGGAATAGGGAATCCGATTTCTGCACAAGAAGCTCATGCCATCTCCTGAGTAAGAGGCATATTATATACTGAATAATTGGATCCGCCATTCAAGCATATAATAGCATCCGAAAGCCTCGAGCTGGTAGTAGCGGTATAGTAGACAGGCCCAGATCAGAGGAAGAAAAAGAGAATCCGGCCTTAGCTTAATAGGAAGACTTTCTACAGTGTCAAGTCTCAAGGAAGAAAACCTGACTTCCTTTTTAAAGCTACTAAGTGAAGGGATTCCGATTCCTCATTTCGACAAAGAAGCTGTCGACTTAGTGCACACTGCGGCAGGAGGGGCTACAAAACGAAACCAATAAGCGTTCCTTTCATCCTCTTTCTCACGACAAGTGGAATCTGGCCTATTCAAGAAGCCAAAGTCTTTTCCGGGAAAGATCAGATATGGATTAGAATTCTCTTCCGAATCTACTAAGCCTCATCCACCCCTTCTCCCCTTAGTCGAATGATCGGAAAGACGAAACTGTGGAATAAAGCCCGGAAGGAGCGATGCTTCTTTGCCCAATAGATGCGTATAATATAATTATAATATAATAATATAATAAGGGTTAGCTAAACCAATTGCCTGGAAAAGGAAAGTAGTCTAAAGTAGAGCGTGAAGCTGCTTTTTCCGCACCTTTTGGCAAGATCATATCTGGCCCCTCGAGAAAGCACTATAGGGAAGGTTTACTTTTCCTTTCCGTGAAGCCGCTTTCGGCTAGAGCAAGATCGATTGAGTACCAGTACTGCCTTGCCCGCACCGACCGGATTGCTTTGCTGAGGAATGGAGTGAGCGCACAGAGAAGGAGATGTTTTGAGGTTTGCAGGAATTGAATCAATAGGAGAAGATATCCCCGCAAGGTACTCTTGCTGTTAAAACGAAGGCTAAAGTAATTGTGGACTAAATAGCGGTAGCAAGTTTTCTGTGGAGACTAGGAGTAGCACTAGTCTCAGGAGCTGCGTCGATAGAAGAAGGAGCTGCACATTCATATGACTCTATAAGAGCTCTTGAGAGCGCCTAGCATCCGCTACAGGAAGAGAAAGATGAAAGAAAGCGATAGGCCCCTGCTTCTATTTCTATTAGTTCAAGCGCAATCACAACTGTAGAAGCGGCGGAAGAATAGGAAAAGGAATCCGCAGCTATGGAATCAGCTGTTATAAAGGTTCAGAGGCTTCCTGTCCCCGGATGGTGTAAGTCGTCCTTCTCTTACTGTTGAAGAAAGCGAGAACGGAGAGTACTAAACTGATATAAGACTCCCACTTTTGGCTCTATATTTTTGGGCACCTTTTAGGTTCTGGAGAAAGTGAATTCCTAGGCTAAGGAAAGGATCGGATGACTTTCCAATTCCAAGAGAGCCCTACGGCAGTGGAATCGGCCGATAAAAGAAACCTTTGCATTGCGCCTCTTTGGCTGGGAATCACAAGTGGCATAGAGATCCTTAGGAGTACGAAGCTGTTGTTACGACAGCCAGGAAAGGAAGGATACCCGAGGATGGGATGGGGTTAGAGCTAGCTTCCCGGTCTAATGGTTGGGAAGAAGAAGTTGTTTGCAAGAAGGAGGGGGTTCAAGGCAATGAAATTCTTTCACTAGTCTCAGGAGCTCTTTGAGAAGCTTTTGGGAGTCAAGAGGAATGCCCTATGCATATGTGTCGAAGGAAAGGGAATCAATAGATGGGATTCATACTACTAATAAGCCCCAAGCTAAAGGGAAAGAGAAAAGCAAGCAACCGCCCCATTTCTTTACTTGAATAACGGAGTTCCAGAACAGGTCCAATGGTACGCTCCGTGCCTGGTCTACAATACATGAACTACCAGTTCCATTTGAAAGTTATAAACATACCGGATGGTTCAATAAAAAGCACTTGAAAACGAGCGACCATAATAAGAATATGGAGGGGTTGATCTTCCCAAGTGGAATTGGCTTTGTTTTAAGTGCACGCAGTGAGACAACCAGTACAGCTGGTATTGAACCAGGCTTGTTGGAAGAGACTGATGGATATGGATCCAGAGTTGTGCCCAAGATTAATAAACAACTGGTTTTGATTGGACCACCGGGAATAGAACACTTCCTTCGGCTGGGGTATCCTATCGATATATCCTCCCGTTACTTTCGGCCTCTGAGACAACTCGCACCTTTACAACGTCTAATAAATGTAGGAACCGATTAGGGTAGCTGAAAGTTATGAGAAAGCGCCAATACCAACATCAGAGATCACGATTACAGTGTCTGGGAGGGGATCTCTCTTATACGAAACCTTAATATAAAGTAAAGCCGGGAAGAGGTCTAAATAAGAAAGGTTAGGCTTATAAGATAATATAAGAGAAGGGTAGGAGTCTCCGGGCAGAGTGACTCCAGGGACGTAACTCAAGCCTTCGATACTATATTGGTGAAGACCGCATGTTTGAAGCACAGTATCGCCCAGAAGCTTATGGTCTGATCGATGGGTAAATGTATGGATTGAGGATTTCCGGAATCGTGTGTTTAGCACGAGTGGAAAAGACCTTGTTTGAAAAGAAATCCAGTGACCCGATCGAAAAGGTCATTGGGAGAACGATTAGCTAATCCGTTTGAATCGCTGTTAGCTAACTGTTTTGGATAAATTTGTTCTTAGCAGCAAAAATCTTATTTTTCTCTAAAGGTAGTGAGTGGACACTTAGTCTAGTCTGCCAATCGCTGTTCTTCCCTTTACCCAACCTCCGTCCTTTATTCAAAATCTTTAGGATAAAACCTACCCGATGATTCATAGTATTTCTGGCAAAGCCCTCTTTTGTCGGGCGCACGAGACCCTCTAGAAGCGGATTCTGTTCCATGAGATACGTCCTTTCGAATCCTACTCGGAATATGAACACACTGGTTCCAACGAATCAAGTTGCACCCAGATTCAATCTTCTCAACTACGAGCGAAGTGCTGCAAACAAAGCAGCAGAGCAGCGCGCTAAGATAGGGGTCCAGAGTGGGCCATCCAATCATTTGCACCTATGCCCAGTAGGGGGACTACCTCGGGTTTGTTTTCTTCTATTCAACGAAGATAGGTTGACACTACCAGGTCCAATTCAACACAAAAACGACTTCGTAGCTTGAAACAACCCTCCTCCTAACTTCTTTCTAGCATACCGAGGAAAGAGAATCCCTGGAGTCGTTTATCTACGTTTGAGCAAGTTGGTTGGAAAAAAGATGACTTCCGATCTAATCTCACTTTTTTAATGTATGTTGATATGGAGCTTTCTAAGCCTTTTACACCTAGCCCAGCCTCCCTATTTCAAGCTCAGGAGAGAGAGCCCGAGGGAGAAGCTGTTGTCTCTTTTGTTGAAAAGACTGTTCACTCAGGGGTAGCGGTGAATAGGAACTCTACTTTCTTCTCGAATGGGTATAGTAAGTGTGCCACGAGTGCTCCGCTTCTGCTTCTCTCTAATAACGAAAAAATAACTCTTTCAGAAAGCAAAGCTCAGTCTAAGCTATCTAAGCTAGAACTTAAGGCCGACCTCTTTTCCGGGGATACCCCACTTCCCGGTCTAGCTTCACTAACTGTATTCACAGCTTTCCATATCTCGGAACCAGATCTACTTTCTCATCGGCATTCTCTAAATGAATTACGTTATGGTCTTGAACTCTCGATATATCATATGTAATGACAGATCGAGGTAAGCTTGTCTTTTACGTCATATGCTTTCCTCTTTTGTTACTCTGATCTCTGAGAGTGGCTTTTGCCTAAGCTTTCTTTCATAGCTTTCTTGAAGGGCGAAGGGCTCGGGAGCTAGGTTAAGACCCTTTTTAGACCCTTAGTACAATACCCTTTTTTCTCTTTTTCCTTTGTTGGACATTCAGCCTTCGGGCAAACGGCTTGGGGCTCTTCTTCTCTCTTTCATTAACGAGGCTCGTACATACACAGATTTAGGTAGTGAATCTCCTTCCGAGCTCACATTCGTGTTCTAGAAATATCAATCATAAGTAAGAGAAGAAAGCTGCTCTTAGCAGAGAGAGGGTGGATAAGTTTCTAGTTCATGGATTGATCGAATGTAGTGCACATCTTGTTAGGTGAGATTGGCTTGGTGTGAAGTGTACTAAACAAGCAACGGACTGAGCGTTAGCGAAAGCCGGTGCGCTTCCGACGCACATCCGTTTTCTTGCTGGTTCAAGTACAAGATCGAAAAGAATGCATTGCATGAACATTGGGGTGCCCAAGAGAAAAGGAGGGGCACAATTTCTCACTCTGCTAAGCGGAGTTATGTCAAAAGGACCAACGAGGATGAAGGAGGAGCAGGAGCAGGAGTAGGTAGTACCTTTCGAGATTTTGTGGAATTCGATATGTTTGACTTATGGGAAGCGGTGCAGCCTTTTTTAGAAGGGTGTAACGAGCTGCAAAACTATGCAAGCTCGGAAGCCCAGCCTCCAGCTCAAGTTGAACCAGCGGAGGGCACGTCAAGCTCTAACCCGGGGAATCCCGTTGTACCCCTTATTGATCAAGGTGTACACGGCGAAGTTAAACAAGATGCTCTTTGGGATGCAGTAGACGCTGAGGAAAGGAGGAAGGAGGAAGAACTACGTAACTCCAAGGAATGGAAGGAAAGTGAACATCACCTACTCAAGGTGGAAGACATGAAAAAAACCATAGGCCAACGAGCGAAGGAAATCGCTCAGGTCAGGGGATTAACCCCAGGACGCTGCGAGGCGGTAGAAGATGCGGCAAAATACATTGCCGAGGATGTTGAGGATATAGCGGAAAGGCAACAACTACACTTCCTAATAAGCTTAATGCGAGACCTTAATAATCCCAACAGCGAGTCGTGGGAGCGCATCGAAGAGGAGGTGAAAAGATGGCGCTCATGGGAGAATTAAGGTCGACCAACAAACAGAAAAGCAGTAGTAACCGTTAACTTGGGTCCGAGCTTTGGGATGAATTTTTTCTTTCCTTTGGATGTTAGTGCGGGGGTTGTAGTCTTTATTTGAGCGGGGGTATCCTCAAATAAGAACGAGGCCCGTCCCAAAAATGGGGCGGGGAAGGAGAAGTGGGCATGTGGGTCTCCTTCACTTGACTATTTAGGTTAGTTTATCCCACTACGAACGAAAGACCAAGGCTAATTTATTAGATAGATGAAGCGGAAGAAGGAACAAGGCTTGAAGGCGGATTAGCTAGGGAATGAATCCGATGTGAAGCTGTTCCTCCGCTAGAATAAGGGGGCATGATCGCTGATCAGCAAAGGAAGCAGTCACTGATCTTCGACCACACCCTACGTATGGATGTCTTTCTTACAAAGAAAGAGATTGGAAAGCTCCGACATCGTATTCGCCCTTTGGCTAACCAGAGTCAAAATCGGAGTAAGGAAGCAGCGAATAACTCAAATTCTCAGAAGAGAAGTCGTCTAATCAGGAAATGATAACGGGTCGAATAGCGCTCCAATCGAAGGGCGGGCGGTGGGAGAAATGAGCAAGCAAAGAGACTCACATGTTGGTTCACCAAGTGAAAGAAGTAATTCTACAGAGGTACTGGCTAGAGGACGGGTTACTCTACGCCAAGGGCGGGTTCCTATTCGTTCCCAATTTATGATATAGAATTCCCGTACCTAAAAGAGAATAAAAGAGGCTTCAGCTTCTGTTCTGAAAGGCAGTTTAACCAGTTGAAAGAACACAGGGAGTAGAGCGGCCCTAGGGGAGACCTTCTGAGGCTCTAAACTAATGCAGGGAAGGACATTACTACGTTAACCAGCCGCAAGGGTGTGCCGAAATGGCACAGTGAGTGAATGGGTAGTATCCCGAGTCGGAAGGAATCTACTCTAAAGTGAGTACCCAGGTTCATTCTCAGGTAGTTTTCTGGCAGTTAGTCCAGGAAGAGCGGTTTGAGATCTCATCCGTAGGTAAATTTTTATGGTACTCTTCATGGCAAACACGAGACTACGGCGGAAGGGACCAGACACCCTCCTGCTGAAGGATCTTCGCATATAGCCGCGGAGGCCAATCTCGCTGTCGTGGCTCCGCCAGCCAACCCCCTTCCTGCTGTGGCACCCGCAAGAATTACCAACCAAGAGGTGGCTATGATTAGGCAACAAGTGGGAAAATAGAATCACGATATGATGCTGAGGATGATACAACAGGTGGCTACTGTTCTCAGCCCAATGTACGAGACGGTCACGGGTCTTAAGCCAATTGTCGAGTCAACACTAAACTAACTAAAGGCCCATCCTACAGTATGGGAATGTGCACTTGATCAGGAGGCCTGAGGTCGGTCAGGGGAGCCAAAGCAAGACTGCTCCAGCTCAGAGCTCAAATTAGAGCAATGCTGGGGCCGGGGTGGCCGATCCTGCTACCAGTATAGAAAATGCCCAGGCTGGGGGCATGTTTACACGCACTTGCTCCCGAGTCAAGTAGGAGGAATGCCTGTCGGCCAACAAGGAAGCGAGCAAGGTGCGGAGTCTCAATCACGTGTACGACGGTCGACGGGCGAAAGGGAACCAGAGCAGCAAGCATCACAACTAGAGACATTCCCCGCCACAACAGTTCCACAGGCACCATCGGATCTGGAAAGAAATTACATGGTCGAGGCGCTACAGCAGCTTGGAATTGACGTCAGGCCCTTAATGAGGCCGACGTCTAGGAAACCATACCCTGATTGGATCGACCGAGTTCATCCGTTTCCAAAGGGGTATAAGGTGCCTGAGTTTGTTCTCTTTTTTGGTGAGGAGAAGAAGTCGACTATTGAGCATATAGCTCGGTTCTCGGTCCAGTGCGGGGAAGCTAGGTCCAAGGACTACCTCAAGTTGAGGCTCTTTGCCAACTCTCTTACTAAATCGGCCTTCCCCTGGTATATGAACATCCCTCCACACTCTATTAACAGTTGGTACGATCTGGAAAGCAAGTTCCATCCATGAGCAATTCTATAAGACAGAACCTGACATTACAGTGGCCGATTTGGCAAGACTTAGTCAGCTCCAAGGCGAGTCGGTCGAAAAGTACATCGCGAGGTTTAGGAAGCTGAGGACTAGATGTCAGACCTCCTTGACCGAAAAGGAGTGTGTTAGTTTGGCTCTGAGAGGTCTGAACTTCAATATGAGAGAGAAGTTTGAAGGGAAAGAATTCACCGATCTGTTTAACCTGGTCACTAGAGCCGCTAGTTATGAGCGGTTGCGGAAGGAAAAGAAACAGAGAAGGACTTCATCCAAGGGCACTTACTACAAGGATCCAAGTCTAGAAATAGCTGTGGTCGAGTATGATTCGACCCCTGAATCTGAAGACGAAGAGGTGTGTGTGGCTGAACTTGTGCAAGGGAAGCCCTATGAGTGCCCAGCGTTAACCAAACCCAAGGAGAAGAGTGATCGGCCACAGAAATAACAAAAGAAAGCCGAGGTTGAAAGGAGTACTCATTCGACATTCCGAAAACGGATGATATCTTTGACATACTGTTGAAGGATGGGCAGTTAAAGCTTGAAGATGGTCATGTCCTTCCATCGGCTTAAGAAGTAATGGGAAAGAAAGACTGCAAGTGGCACAATTCTTGGAGCCACACCACTAACAATTGTGTAGTATTTCGGAACCATCTCCAAAAGGGAATCTCAGCTTGTTCAATTTCATTGCCTTTCCTTGTTGCCCATGCGGAATCAGGCCCGCTGAGGAATAAGAAGTCTCGGTATGCCGAAAAGCGGATGCTCGTCCAATCAGTCCAAGCATAGACAGATCCTAGTGCTAGTGTCAGATCCTCCTTTTGATGGTGAATGTCGGAAATGCTGTTGAAAGAAGAATCCTCTGCGCGCATCCAATTATTCCTTCTAAGAGGGCATTATTCGATGCATCCACTTTGCTGTCTTATGCTTATGTTGGCATATTCTAATAAGGATTGCCTTATTCCGGATTCAATAGCAACTGGAAGCCTTTCCTTATTGCTAAGAGCTTCTTTGCCTACTTCTATTCCTTTTTCATTTCCCATCCTTTCATTTGCCCGAGATGAGAAACTATCTGTCCTATTCGATTCCCAAGAGCGCATTCTGCCTTCAAACCTGAAAAAAGCGTATTCTCTAAGAGTAACAGCTGATTCGACGGGATGCTTATTCGAGCGTCGTAAGCCCTTCGAGAGGAAGATGAATGTAAATGTGCCGGGATTTTAGGCTGCAAGTCAATTTTAGCCTATAGACGGACATTGAAATCGATACAGTTGCATTTTCCCCGTATTTTTGATTAAAACCTCTTCTTACCTTATTCTTTACCACTATTAGCACAGCTTGGAAAATCGTTATCTTTTATTCGCCTATACCTATATGTGACAAATGAATAAAAAAGAAAACTGAGAACTCGATCGTAAAGTAAAGCTCTAGTTCATTCACCCTTGAAGGCGCAGGGATATGATACCAGTAAGAAATAGGACGGTAAGAAGTCCTTTTGCCCGCCTTCCCTCTAATCCAGTTATCCGACTTCTCCCAGCTCTTTTCCCTCAAAAAGGACTACTTGCCCTAAAGTAAAGACCCGGCCCTTCTTCGAGAAGACCCAGCAATTCGACCTCTTAAACCAAGGAAGAACACAATTTGGGATGAAGCTTGCCTTGGCGGAAGCTCGGGCCTTACTTTCTATTAGGAAGACAGCAACTTCACACGAATGATGACATCCTTCACTTTGAAAGCTTTCGACTTTGACTTGCAATTACTAGCAAAGGCTAAACAGCGAACTCAAGAAACTGAAAGAGCAGACGCAGGGAGTGGGGAGTATGAGCAGGACAGCACACATAACAAGCACAAACCTAATCCTTTCGACAAGAAAGATTCGAATAGACTCCTACTTTTTCTCTTATAACGCGAGGGACCCGGAGACAGAGACAACAAGGGATTGCCTCAACAAGGAAAGAACAACTATAGCTTGCTGACGAAACGAGGCCTTGAACGAAAGACTCCTACAAAGAAGCTCAGTCCGGAAAGCAGGAAGTGACGCAGAACAGCTAACAGCTATAGGAGTCTTCTCGGTTCAGTGCCTATTTATAAGTGGTAGGCTCACCATCGGGCAAAATAGCTAAACCTGACCTGCGGCCAACTTTCTCTTTCACTCTGGCCCAACAAGATCGCGAATCGGCCCGGCCTATCTACCGTCCCCTTATCTTCCCTTTATCCTTCTCCTCATAAGGCTTTCAGACCTCAACTAGTGCTTTGGTTCAGAATCAGAACATAGCGTTTCATTACTTAATTCATTTCGAGAAAGCCTTGATATCGGGACGATTTCAGACAAATAGAAAGTAGATCTGGTACTTTTCCGAGATCAGGAAATCGGTACTTTCAGAACTCAAGTAAGCAAGCGAGTTGCCTCATTCCTCTCAACCTTAGCCTGGGAAAGGCTATGCTCTACCATTGAGCTTCTTCCGCGTGTGGAACTTTCCTCTCTCTTATGTCATTTTCCAACCTTCACTTCCTCTGCTTACTTTTTCTAAATAAGAGAGAGAGGAGCGAGCAAGGAGAGCTAGAGTAAAGAGCGAGTGTAATACCTGTAACGAAGGAGTGTAATACTTGAAACGAGTATACAAATGGAGCGAGTTAAACGAGTACTAGAGCTCCATACTTGTAGCGATAACTAGAGTAGCTAGAGTTAAAAAGGAGCAAGTAAAGAGAGGTTGAGCTAGTGCACTGAACACTTTATTATTCCCACGAGTCGAATGGTGCACAATGAAGACCAACCCGCGAGCTACCCTCTCCAATCTTCATTAAAGAGTCGAGCGACTCTTACTAAACGAAACTGAATTCGTCCGGAAAGAGAAAGGCCGGTATCATGCTATCGAGCAAGCCCTTAATCTCAGTAATATCAGTTTATTGGTGCATCTCCAAGTCATAGCTGAGAATGCGTTGGGCTGCTTCATCATAGTGTTGAGTGGACGTTGAGAGCTCCCACCTTCCCCCTTTCGAAGAAATGTTGTAACTGAGCGGAGACAAGCCTATGACACTGGTTGAGAAGAGCCTCCCGATTCCCCTCTTCCGGAAGAGGTCGAATTAGCGGATTTTCCTGGGGAATCGGCCGCTCCGCCATATTGGCATGAGGATTCGAGGGTCCCGCTTCATCGCGCGCCACCCTTGGTCTCGTCGGATTCCCTGACGTGCCCTCCATTTCTGTTTCGGGAAAAGGCTCTAATAAAACCCTTATCTCGAATGAATCCTCCGTCCACGAGGACGAGTTTTGTGCGCCAGAAGGTCCCGCATCCGCACCATTCGGCGCTTGGTTGACGCTCGCTTCTGAGCCGCCGGAAGACCCATATGGTCAAATATTCTGCAGAAAGGGTTCGACCTCGGAAGTGAGCAGGGCTCTCACAAGAAAACCTATGGCCAAGGTCAGACCCCCGAACCCGAGCCTACCTCTTCTTTCTGGTAGTCGAGTGGCTTATAGCTTCTGGGACAAAAGAAAGACAGAGAAATGACAGTCGATTTCTCTTCTATCCTTTCCTGACTCTGCTGGCATTCATTCTGCCTTCATCTTTCTTATCTTAGGGTTGAAAGAAGAAAGGAGAGGAAAGATTCTCTTCGAATGAAAGAAGAGGTACAAAGGAGAGGACAATGAATTTCCTGAAGTGAAGCAAGGATCTTCAGTATATGTTGTACAGTTAGAACAGCCTTCACTCACTCATTAAGGCATTACGGTAAGGGCTCATTCCAGAAAGGAATAGCAGGACGGGAACTCAATCAGTCTTAGATTATCCCCTCAGCCCCTTCCTTTACCGGCCGGAAAAGCTGACTTTTTTTCTGCAATTAGAGGGGCCTCTTTTATACTCAATGGCTTTCTCTAAGCAATGGAAGGCGATGCGCTTACTCTGAACATGGATTGCCCTTTCCTGATTGACCTTATCGAAAGGATGGAGGAGAAGAAAAAGCTTTCTCCCGCTGGCTCTCCTGTCCCCCAGCAACTCCCACAAAGGCTGAAGAAGACTCCTACCCTCCCCTTCTCAATAGGGCCTTCAGCTAGACTGAACTGACTGTAACTCGCTCAATCGGGCGCATTACCCAATGCTCCCTTCTTGAGCTAGACATTCAACGGCTTCAGAGCTACTGAATGATGAATCTCCAGAAAATGAGCTTAGGAAAGCTAGCCTGCTGACACCTCTCTTTTCTTTGAATGAAAGCATGCCCCGCGGGAAAATAGCAAAAAGAAGCTCTTGCTCTTCTGACCACAAGAATGAATTGTTCTTTCCTATGGTCTTTGACCACTTCAAAGCCGTACCCGGCTTCTTGTTGGGATACGCTTTTCTATTGTCAAGGACATGCCCAGAATCGGATTGATGGCAGAGAGTGCGCAAAGTGAGAAATGTTGGAATCCACAGCAGCAAGGAAGGTCGCTCTCGCTATGTCCCCATTGACAGTCTCTGCCGCACGTGATTCGGTCTTCTTTTCATCCGGAAAACTTGATGAAAAAGAGGAAAGATCTTTACTATTGAGATCTAAAGAGTATGACTATCAAGACCATTGTCTTTCTCAGATAAGAAGGTAATATCAATCAAATGCAGCAAAGCAGACTTCTAGCAATTCTTTTAGCTAAAGATCCCCATTGGCCAACTTAGCTATCTTAGAGAAGGTAGGCGGGGGTTTGGGCGAACTCCCCCATGGTTGACGGATAGATTGCGCTTAGCCGGTCCTTTCCTTACAAATCCATCTCTCTTCCAATAGAACAGGAAGTCAGTAGTCTCTTTCACAAACCTCCCGAAGAGTGTCCTTCATGTGTGAGATGAGATTGATCCAGTTTACGGCAGCATTTAAGCAGGAAAGTCATCAGTCCCTCCTTGCCTTGTACCGCCATTGATGGTTTTCTTCTTCATGGAATCTGACAGGTATAGGTCTTGAACAGAGGGGGCTGTTCACAAAGCATCCCGTGGTGCGCTCCGAAAACTATGCGTCTATTGCATCTTTGATACCCTTCTTCTGATTCTGAGCGGAGGGCAAAGGATGTTGACCCTTGCCTTCAAAAGCATGATAGAGCTCATACAATCAGTTTACCTCGTGAAAGTGCCTTCGCGCACCTACTTTCCTTCTCCTTGCTTTAGGGCAACAGTGCCCAATCTACAGAGCATTGAAAGAAGAGCTATGTTGTTACCAATTCCTATCTAACCAGCAAGCCCAACAGCAAATAGAGTTAGGTACCTCTGTGATAGGAAGTAAGCGGAAGGGAAATGCCACTTCTTTTCTTCCGGGACAAAGACCTTTCTTTCCTCATTGCTGGATCGAGAGATTGAAGTCTTGCTGTGACCTGTGCTACCTATTCTAGTGCTCCTAGGGCTGTGGTGCTGCCTGAAGCTCTCAACTCCTATCTCGGAAGGACAAGGCAAGACAGAAGAGCAGCTAAAGGCATCGGGCTCAGAGCCGAGTTGCAAGGCGAAAGTCAGTAGCTTTGGCCTTCCCCATAGTCTAGGAGCTTCCCAGCTCTTTCCAATCCAAATAGTGGGAGGGAAGGCATGGATGTCAAGTCCGAAGAGAATGACACCAAATCCACCTCGAAAGCGCGAACCATTGTTCCAAAGATCGGAGAATCTAGGGAACCGGAAAAGCGAAACCTTGTCAGGAAGAAAGTGAAGCAGGTTTCTTTGGTGGGCCAACAAGGCAAGGCCCTGAAAAGCAAAGATTTTAGATGATAAGGCAGAGGCAAAGCAGGCACATCAAAAACTGGATTCGGTTAGTTAAAAGTCTGAAAATGACCTGTTGACTATCTTGTTAGTCTTCCGGTAGGAATACCGAAAATCTTTCATGATGAGCGCCAAAGACTCAAAAGCTCACGCGCGATCTACTGATCAAATAGAGCATCATCACGTTCGGAGACAGGCTTGCACAGACATCCCGAGGGGAAAGAAAGAAAGAGATTAGAAAGCCATAAGTCGTGCTAGCAACCGTCCTACTGTCTTGGCTCCTTTGCTTCGCTTGGAACGCTTGCTTCCTTCTTTCCCGAAGCTGATTAACTAGCCTTCTTCCCTCTCCGTGGGGTATCCTAAGAGAGATCTCTTATATTATATAAGTCATTCCATACCCCCGGAGCTAGCTTTCAATCTCTAAGAGCCGATTCGATGGCATCTTCTCTTATGATCTTTCTAGTTAGCGCGTAGTGGCTTAATTCGTATTCAATTAATTCCGGTTTCATAAGAGTGAAAACAAACTTCCTCTTACTAAAGGCAAGGAAGCAGGACTATTCTCCTTTCTATCCTTTGAAATAAGTCCAAAGAGAACTCTTCTTTATATTTATATAAGAAGGGAGAGATAACTCCTATACTACAAAGAAGCATGATCTTATCAGCCTTTTTCTTATATATATAGGATAGCACCATCTCTTCCTACTACGCGGTAAGATTTTTCATAGTATGCTTTTGTCGGTACGGAAAGCTAGTCTTCTTACCCAGATTCAAGTTAGCCCAATAGTGCAGCGGATTCTGTAAGAGCAAGGAGCAAGGATAGAAGGAATTTGATTGACATCCCGATGGGAAAGAAGGAAAAGACTTTATTTCCGCTACGCACCTTGCTCTTCTCTGTTTAGGAGTGGGAGTCTTTTCTAAAGAGTGAAGCTCCTCATTCAAAGAGGAGCGGGTGGTTATCGAGGTTTGCAAAGTCTAAAACTTCAGCATGTTGGATGCACCCAAAGCCGGTTAACCAAAAGGCGAATAGTTAGCCGAGGAAGGGCCTGAATAAGCTTTTTGCCCGATAGGACGGAATCAATCGCAACAGGGAAGGAGTCTTCTTTAGGGATGATAAGGCACATAGGTCTAATTGCGCAGTGTGTTATATTTCCTCTTATATTTGCTTGAGCGGATTAGCCGATCGATTGAAGGTCCTAGGCTATCTGGTTGTATTATAGCTCGGGTAGGTAAGGTTCAAGTAGTAGTAACGAGTCAGTATACATATGTGAGATTTCATTCGTTAGTGTGTTAACACGAGAAGGGAGGTGGGCGGGGTATCGATCCAAAGCTCGATGGTCAAGTTCGTTCGGCTGAGATCTTGCCTCAATAGGCTAAGGTCGGTCTTCTCTTTCTATTTTTGACTCAGATATCTTGCCTTTGTCCGATCGCTTTCGTTCATCAGAGGTAGTGGACAAGGAAAGCCCTCGGCGATTGAGAGTATAGGCCAGCGCCAATTGAGCGAGACCACCCAAACCTTTAAATACCAACCATTCTTTGAATCTAGTTGCTTTTGTCTTCCCCGCTCAGTGATCTTTTTCAACCCTCTTTCAGGAGATCGTAATAAAGCATGGTTCGTTCTTCTATAAATGCTTTGAACCCTAAAGAGAATTCACAATCGGTATAGGATTGAGTAAGGGATTACTACCTTAGCAGGAAAAAATTACTTGCTTCTCCAATTCCGTGTGCTTTTCCAATAAACTTTTCCCCCGAGAATGAATCCGGGAAGAGAACTCCCCTTCGGTGGAGGAGGCACATTAGCAGGCGAGACAGTCACTCGCGGAAACACTTCCCTACTATTCGGCCCCGCATCATTATTTGACTCATGGCGCTTCTTAGCCAAATAAGTACGTTTTCACTTCCTAGCAAAACTAGATACATAAGGAACCGATCTTAGTTTTCTTTTTTTAAAGCGAGGGGGCGGCTATGAGTTAGTTGGCTTCCCTTTCTTTCATGATAGAGTCTCTAAGAGAGAATGCGAGGGTTCCGCCTGAGTGGATTGAGGAAAGATTGACTCTTTGACTCATAATACCACTCCGTGGGGGGCTTCTATCGAACGTTTTCTTTGACTGAAGTGGTTGGGCGCGGAGGGACGGGCTTTCCCACTTTACACAGTTTTAGTGGCTAGGAAAAGGCCTTCAACACGAAGGACAAAAAATTAAGAGAAATTAATAGCTATATCCCGCGGACAAGGGATACTAGATCGTAGACTATCTCCCAGAGCCTCATGGTTGTCTTTCGGTGTGCTAGCCCTCATCAGGGAACCTTAGTGTAGACCGTTTGATCGAGAGCTCCGACACCGCGGAAGGTTCATCAACTCTTTTTCCAGCTTCAAAGATTCACAAAGATCGAGGAGCAGACCCTGGGCCAATTACTGGCATTGACGAGAACGGCTTTCTAATTAAAGTTTCCGGTACCTAATACTAGTCGACCAGAGAGAAGCCGACTTATCCGACAAGGCTAAAAAAGAATGGTTTATTGACCAGTTTCCACGGACTTTCGATAACCGGCTTGTGGAGGTGCCCATTATGCCGTTCGTTATGCCTGAGGTGTCCGGTGGACGTTCCCTTAGTTCCGCTAGCCATCAGGCTACTTTAGTAAGCTGTTCAACTCGTGCTTCTGATAGGAAGTTTTTCTTCTACTGGTCTTCCTCACTCTAACAAGTAAGCAAGCGCTACGCCCCTTCCTGAAGGAGTCAAAGAAAATGATATATATAAGAATAAGAGTTGTGGTTGGTCAACAACCAACAAATTATGCTATGCATGGGACTCTTCTCGTTGCTAGGCTTTCCACCAAGTGCTTTTCGATCTTAGGCGAACGAGCTACGACCTCGCAAGGCCTGTTGTAGAGCGCATTGGGCCTGTCAGCTTCTCAATCATAGAATAGATACCGTCATAGATGAGACGAATTGATATAGAAATATGCTCAATTGATATAGTGCTCATATACTACTACCGATAGTACTACTACCGATAGGGAATGATTCTTGATTCTTATCGTTCGCCCATAACGAGTAGACGAAGGTTTAGTGATCACTTACGCAATTCGACTGATGCTCTTTTGCCAGCTTAGCGTAGAGGGATAGCCCCAGGAAAGGCAGAAGATATGGGTTGATCAAAGCCGGCTGAAGGCCAAGAATGGGATACGGGGACGAAAGCTCAGAGACCATTTGTTCAACTTCTCTACCAGAAGCGGAAGATGAACCCATATGAATTTAGTTCTAAACCACCTGATTGGCGTAGATATAACATGATTATCATTCTTAGCGGAAAGATCCTTTATGTGGAAAATGGAGGTCGATGCCTTTGATGATATTTCACATGGAAATGTCGCCAGATGCTTCTCGATGCTTGCTCTCCCGATTGGGGCTTCATTGAAAACGTCTCTATGAAGACATCCAATCTAAGTTAGATGAGGGTAGCTTACGTATTGGAGAGCGCACACTCCTTCGTGAGTGGCTTCTTGCTTTGCTTTGCAGTTGCAATTCTTCAGTGAAGAGTCAATCCTTGTTCTTTTCTTAGTGGCGGGTGCAGGAAGCCAGGTCTTTTTTACCCTTTCTCGTCACCCACTCTAGTTTTGTTAGTGCTTGCTCCGGTCATTCGTAGCTAAGAGAAAATGAAACTATGAACTAAGCCTCAACCAACACAGGAAAAGCTAATTAATCATTCCTGAGGATGGAAAAATAAGGATGGCGAGATCTGACTGATCGGCCTTCCGCCTCCCACTAAAGCGTATTAATATTCTTAGTGAATCGCCCTCCATTGATTGATACTTCATCCTCTCCACCACTTACGTTCTCTACAACAGCAAAGAGCTCGCAAAAGAGGACGCCCATGACTGGGAGAAAAAAGCTCTGGTATCTACCTTCTTTCTAACTTTGTAGATCCAGTAACCGTTAACAAAGCAAACAAGAGATGAGCGTAGCAAGCGTTACCAGAAGACCAATAAAGCAAAACGAGAGATTCACCGAAGCCAGAAAGAGCTGCTTAACTAAGACTAAGAGATGCTAGTCCCCCCAAAAAACCCGTTCCTTTGTCGTTGGGGCTTACAATTTACCGTGTGTTAGCGTTCGTGCCCTACACCCGTAAGGCACTTCACTCACTTGAGACTCATACATTGACAGACAAAGTTTATTGATATGAGCGGCATGAGAAGGAAAGTGGCCAACTAAGCCCTTTCTGGGTTTATAACGGAAGACAACTTATTGCAGCCAGAACCAAGATATGCTTCAACATAGCAGCTTCCACCAATGAAGCCCGAAAGCACCTTCTTTTAATTTAAAGGGAATGTTGCTTGGTTTCCTCTAGTGAATAAAGCTAAAGCTTCCTTGCTCAAGCTACTGGGTTGATTATACAACTCAGTTGTGCCTACCAGAAATGGTAGGGAGCCATTGATCTATAAGATTTACAGAACCATATTGAAGATCTGACATTAGCTATTCGAGTAAAATCATAGGATTGAAAGTCGATCGCTACTTTCTTGCCTTGGGGCATCGCATTCTGGATAACGTAATAAAAAGTCTTTCTCTACTGTCTTCAGTCTGGTTTACTTTAGAAGTAGAAGTAAGCAAGCCAAGAGAGAAAGGAAAGGCATGAAGTTCATTGTAATTGAACAGAGAATTGGCGAATAGAATACATGAGAAAAGACAAGGCCAAGGCAATAAAGAAGAAAGACCAGGCGCAGGGCCAAAGGCAGCATAGTACAGAAATGATATTCCTGATTCAAGTCTTGGAGGAAGGGCGGCTAGCTACACTAGAAGAGAGGGGTTCAACCCAGGCAAAGTCCTTAGCAAAGGCCGACGTCCCATCAGGCAACCTCCTGAAGTTTGATTCCGTGCATGAGTAAGTACCCGTAAATCGTAGAGAAGACAGAGCGGGGAAAGCTGCCTTATGTAGTTACCTGCTCTTTCATCGAGATTAGCGAATTACGGTTTAGGAAGATCTAATAGAATCTGCTTCGAGGAGCCTAGCCTTCTTTGCTATTACTTTCAATATCTGCTGCTTTTGTGCCAACCCTCTAAGGAAGAACTCTGGGGAAGGCAGGAACTTCCGGATTTACTGATTTAGGACTTTTTCCCGCACCGATCAGACTGATTTAGAAAGCTAGAACTATGAGGGAAGACCCGGAACAATATGCTTTGCTGGTACAGAATCCCTTGCTATTGGACTTGGCAAGTAAGCCCAGAAGGAAGAAGTCGTAGCTGCTACCGCTCCGTGGGCTTCTTCTTAGTCTGCTCGAAAGGAAAGCCAGTCACTCGAGAGTAGAAATCAATAGAATATATTATGACAGAAAGACTAGCTTTGAGCTTGAATGTCTTTCAGCTCTTGTTCACGACCCAGCTGCTATTGAATCAGCGTAAGGAGATGTCGATGAGAGTACAATAGAGAAAAGAATTCGCTTCAGAGCTTGAATCAGAATATCCTTCAGTCACCCCAGGTGAGGAGTTCGGCTAAGCCGGAAAGATAGATCGAGTTTAGCCTCTTGATTGACTTGAGGACTGAGGGACTTATTTTGTCGAGAATATATTAGCCACCCGCTCATGAACCTTTCTCCTACTTCCTTTGTTACTCTCAAATAAGCACACCCACACGTGCTGCTTACCGGAAAGGATGTACTGCCTCTGGCTCGCATTCCGTCCCAGTTCCTTACCTCCTGTGGGTGGGGATAATAAGTGACTTGCTCTAATGCACCTTTTACCTAGCCCTGTCATTCTTCATTTCATATTCTTTCGTTTCAAGAAAGAGTTTTCTTTTTTAAGTCCATCCCAAAGATTTGCCACCACTACTTCCGGAGTGGACCGCTTTCGAACAAGATGGAACGGTCTTTCTTTCTTCAAAGGCCGGCTTATTACGCCGCTAACTTACCTAACGTATAAAGATCGCTTTCAATGCGGTGACCGATAGCGAAGTACAATAGCCGTGTGCTCTAAAGCTAGTCAGGAGCTTTTACTCTTTCAACGAGTCGAGTCAAAAGTTGATACCCTTGTTGAGTTCTCTATTGGCTCTCCCAGAAAAAAAAGAAAGTAGAGTGATATGTGCAGAAGGTGAGCAGTTTCGATGTTCATGACCACGTGATGGAGGTAATCCACGTGGTGGCTCAAAAAAAGATTTGAAAGGAGAAAAGTAGCAAGATCCAAAGGAAGATCGGATGGTAGCTGGAATGATGTCATAGACGAATCATTAGAAAGAGTGGCTTGAAAGATGAAGCAGTTGGCGATGGCATCGGTGTGTTGCAATCGAATTCAATGGTGGAATTGAGCTTGTACAGTCGGCGGGTCGCGAGTACCCTTAAGAGTGAGAAATTGGCTACCAAGATCCAATTGAACCGTGGACGTGCTGTAATCAGCTACATGGGGTCCCAAGGTAGCTAAGCAAGAGGCTCCAATAACCACGTCAGTCCCCGCAACTGGTAAAACATAAGCTGGAAAAGTCAAAGTATGGCCCTGAATCTGCACCTGAAAATCACGTACAATCCCGTGGCCCTTCTGTGACCACTCCCCACCATAACCCTCAGGGATGGCATAGGCTCAACCGGTAATTTCAAATGAGTGGCGAGACGTGGCTGAATGAAATTGTCGGAACTTTATTGAATAAAGTCAAATTTGCACTGTAAGGCCACCGACGGTGCCCGTAAATCGAATAGTAGCAGCGCCCGTGGAAAGCATGTAAAGAGAGATGATGCAAAGTAGGGGGTTCAAAAGTAAACCAAAACTCAAGCCCCTCTTTAGAGTAAAACCAAGTCGTTTTGTTCCACTTTGAAGCATGACCGGCACCGGTGCTGCTGCAACGGCCTAAAAAACATTGGAAATTATATGTAATGGCTCTCTTAGTACAATGCTTCCTTCTTTTTCGGATCCCGAATCCCGGGCATCCCAGATACATGGCTTACATTACCCGGAAAAACATTCTTGGACAACCATAGACACCTACCCCGAGCCATATCAAAACCACCTACCATCTGCTTTTAGAAAGGGCGGATGGAAGCAAGAGGCTGGCTAGCTCGTGAAATCAAGATCTCGTTAGTGTACTTGTGATACAGTACACTAACGAGTACCACGAGTGCACTAAAGGAAGTACAAGCAGAAATCCATAGTCGACTTAAATTGAAAATATTGCGTAAGAGAAAGAGATTTATAGCCAGTCTCTTTAGCGGCCGATACAATAATTTTATGTCAAAAGGACCAACCAACGAGGATGAAGGAGGAGCAGGAGGAGGAGTAGGAGCTAGCTTTAGTAGGGACGGAAGCGAATCGAAGAAATTCTGAGTTCATGCCACGACGATCTATATGGAAGGGCAGTTTTGTTGATGCATTCCTGTTGAGAATGAAGAAGAAGACAGACCTGAACAGGAAAATTTGGTCACGTAGATCTTCTATTTTGCCGGAATTCGTTAATTGCTCCGTACGAATTTACAATGGAAAAAGTCCTGTTCGTTGTAAGATCACTGAAGGAAAAGTTGGTCATAAATTTGGAGAGTTTGCTTCTACACGGAAACGAAGACTTTCAAGAACAAATATTAAAGCGGGAAGAAAAAAGGAGAAAAAGTCAAAATAAGGCGCATATGGCACGAAAAGGAAATCCGATTTCAAGAATGAAAAAAGTTTTGGTCAGAATTGCGATCGTTGTCTTATTCCTTTTTTCCGTATTCACCGTATGCTATTGCTTGTCTCTTGTACTCGGTTTTGATTGGAGTCTGATTTGGGTCAAACTGAAATCCATGCTCCTTTTGAGATCGTTCCGCTTCCTCTTTAGTCGGCTTCTTGGGGGTGCCTTGCTAATGGCTTTTTTTTTTAGGTTGCTTATTACCGAAGACATGCCCCTTTGGATGTTTCCATCTGGGGCTGGCTCCGAACCTAGCGTCAACCACGGGGAGGACCCAGCTTCAAATAGGAATGTTGCGGGCCCTTCTAATCCTGGGCCGAGGGAATACAACTCCCCTTGGGAGTCCTTTCCATCGGTCCCTTCTGACCTGCCACCCTTACCTGCAGGCTCGGTTCCGTCTGTCCCATCATTACCATCTGTGGGGAGTGATTTTGAGGTCGAGCAGCCGGCCCCCATCCAACCTCAGAATGGCACAAATGAGCCGCAGGCGCCAGCACGGAATAATCCCGCTCCATGCGAGGATCCCCTTTGGAGCATTTTTCACCGAAAAATTCAGGAGCGCATTTCTACAAAAACTCCTGAAAGAGAGGTCAGCGACGATGAAATCGATTCTATCATTTTGTTAAAAAAAGGTATTATCGATCGAATGTCCCAGTTGGATCCCCATCCATTCTGGACTCAGCAAAAAGACAGCTTGGTCGCTGACGGAATCTTAACTCAGAAAGCCGAGTATAGTATGGATACGCTGAATAAGCACTTTTTCTTATTAACAAGCGACGGCCAAGGCTGTGGCAGTGACTCTTTCTTTTTTAACAAAATGAAAAGGATAAGGGAAAATTTCGAATTAACCGGCAGGTTTTATTAACCAAAAGAACCATGATTATGTTTCTAGGCATTAAAGTACTCGGTTTCTAGGGGTAGGGATCCTCCCGAAAAGTCAAACAAGAGTAGAGAAAGGACTGGTGGGAGAGGACGGACTCAGATGTACTTTTTGGGGATGATTCATCCTCTTTTTGTAGGAACTGAGACAATCAAAATGGCCGGAAGAACTACATAAGGTCTGATACCAACCATCTCACTTCTTTAAGTTGACTTGGACTGGTTATGTAGGCGCTCGTTACTGCTTCACTAGACAAGATGGTAGGGCGGGTTCGACCTATTTCCGGCAAAAAAGAAGAATGAACAATGGAAAGAAAAGCACTATGCTGGGTCAGACACAAACCATATGGGTGTCACAAATAAGAACATCGTACCTCAGGCAAGGACGAAAGGAAAACGGGCTCGGGTGACGAGGGACACTTAGCCGACTAAAGCATGAAGAAGGGAATTTCCAAAAGTACGACCATACGACAGCTACTCGAGGGCTAGGCGAGCAATTGGAAGAGGTTAGTTCAATCACTTGCCTCGAGAGCAGAATCAGATATCAGATGCACCGGCAACCCTAGCCCCGAAAGCCGTAAATGCGAGGTTCTGATAAAGTCAGAGTGAATGGAATTCAGGTATTAGAGAGGGAATTCTTCTTTTTCTCTAAGGCAAAGCTAAAAGTAAGGGAGTCTTCAGACCTTGTTACAGCCAATCCTAATCTTTGTGAGCCATTTCCCTTCCCGCCTTTGCTTTGGGAGTGCGCCTGTCTTCTCCTACGACCTTCTTTTTTTCCTTACCAATACCAATAGGAGCCAGCTAGATGAGTCTTTCCTCCAGTGTGTAACTAGAACTTTCCAGTAGCATTACCTCCTCGTGCCATTGTATGAGTAGTTCCTGTCCAGTTTTCTTTCCTTTTTCTTTCTTTGTGGGCTAACAGCGGTGCCTTCTTTATTACCAGAAGGCGGAAATATGGGTTATGCTTCTTCCTTTTCTCTCAAGCCTGTTTTGGACTTTCTTTATTTTGGGTTCCAGTTCCTGTTAGAGATCGAGACCGAGTTGACCTTATATACCAATAAGTAGTAGGTAGAAAGATAGTGGATAGCAAAGTCAATTAGAATTCTATAGTAATTGCTTGTTCTAGGTCCCATTGAAGTTGACCCGAAGATGCCAAAGGAGCTAGTCACTATCATCGTGTATTAAGGAAAAGGCTAAACAGTTGGGCCGCAGGAGGTTTCTCTTACTTTATTCAAATATCCCGGGCGGATCGTTACCTGCTACCCTCCTTGAGACTTCTTCTAGCCGCTCCCCGATTGACTAGCTGAATGGAATCATCGATGGCGTCTTGCACACCGACTTTCCCTTTTTCTTCCTTCTTTCCTCCCCCTAGGCTATCAATCACTGCCGTCTTGTCTTGGCCGGCTGGAATAGGAAGTATAGGCTCCCAATAGGGTTGTCCCTACCCTAAGGTTCAGTGATCACTTATGTCATTTTTGTGACCTTTCTCTTTCAGGAAAGTGATTTCTATGGGTCCCCTCCGGGGCCAGGGCTCAGCTCTGGTCCTTCCACCGGGAAGGAATTCCCTCCAAATCTCCCCCTTAGCTATCCCTTTTAGCCTTACCTCTTAAACCCCGATCGTACGAGTGAGTAGCCGGTATCCGAAGTTTGAAAGTCAAAGGCCTGCCCTTCTGGCTGCTGTCGTCCTAACGAGGTTCTTCTTTCAGGTAGCTAGGAAGCTCTGGTAAGCAAGGATCTATAGCCGCTGATGAGAAAGATTGCCGTTAGGAGCAAGGATGATTTGGCAATAGAATAGCTACTATAGCTGTTGCGCGTTAAGGCAGTTGGTCATGAGGAAGAACTGAACTCGGCTGCCTTTAGTTCGTGCTGAACCAGGTCCTCCTTCTGGGGAAGTCAAAATCGTGCGTATCCTTACTAGTGAGTCAATCGCGACAAGAGCCCCTTCTACCTTCTTCGGAGTGAGGACATATCCTAATGAATTAGCCTAATTCATTAGACGACCTCGGAAGGTCGCAAGAGCGCGCTACTCAACAAAGATTTCAAGTATACTGCGAAAGAAGGGCTGAAAGTAATTCACGGCTGAATTTCTCGTGCTATGGAGCCGCCTCATAGGGTTGGTGAGTGTAATAGCTTCCCAACGCATGCATGATTGACTAGATATCGAGCTTACCCAGTAGGGGGAAAGAAGCCATGTCTAGGAACTTTTTTGGCTCGACCTACAGCTGGAAGAACAGCCAGGTTTTTACCTTCTAAAAGAAGGACACGCCGGGCAGATGGAATGCATTATGTAATTCCAAGGGAAACGGCAACAACCCCTGCCCCTGCTACGAAGGCTAGGGATACGCGAACAACTAAGCCATTGACTAATTGAAGACCAATGCAACACCTATCTGATTTCATACACATGCGGCTCAAAGGGTAGCCGGCTCGGGCGGAACCTTTATGTCTATAGGGGCTCTGTTCCACACACATATCTGTCCGGATGCTGTGATCGGATTGGAAGAGAATCAGGCCTTGCTTTGCTTGATAAGGGGATTGCGGAGTTGTCTTTCTCCGGCAGCCTGCAAACGGAGGCTGAAAAACTACGGCCTATTTCTTTTTTTAAGAAAAAAGATCAAAACATCTTTCTTTGTATTTTTACATTTATAGATTTACTATGAAAGTAAAATGGCCGGATATTTCTATTCAACTTTCATTTGGGATCTTTGTCGAGCAGCAACATCTTCTCTTTGACCGGCGCAGGAGACGATAGCTATTCTATCTTTTACTGGTTGCGGGTCCCATACTGTCTATAACAAGGGGAAAGGGTGATTCACCAACAAAATCGGCTTTCTTCACTTGATTCCTCCTCTCCTTTCTCATATCGAGACTCTAAGGCAATTCTCTTTTAAGATAAGCTTATGAAGGCCTTGTTTCACTTTCTGGTATTATAAGAGATAAAGACAAGTTCTTGGTAGCTACTGATTCCATTGCCGGATCCACTTTCCAGGGTTCCATTGTAAGGATAACGAACAGGGCTAAGGTAGCGGTGGGCCTGACAGCGCTTTTCGTGGGTAACCGGGAATGATCGAGTTGCAGCTTGTAAATGATGATTGCTTCATGGAATATCGGTTAAGAAAGAATAACCAACTAGAATAACTTATCAGGGAGCGTGAAAAGAAGCCTACTTTTTATCTCTCCCTTATTGAGCTAGGCTAGGTAGAAAAAACCTCAGTAAAGATAGCACCTATGCAAGGCCTCTCTAAAACCCTAGATGCATCGAATCCGGTCTTAGCATAATTCTTTTCGAGAAGGCATTGAAATTAGGATTTGAAATGGCATTACTACTGCCAGGAGACGAAAAGAGATAGATGTGCTTACAGCTTCGAAGTGACATATAAAATAGAATGGATCAAAAATTTTGACAGCATTCGATTCTGTCTCGTAGAATCAAAGAGACGAATTGCGGCGTTTCCGATGCTAGTCTTCTCTGTTACAGAAGTAGCTGCACATGAATCAGAATACGCTGCTATTGAATAGGGGTTCTTTGTCAAATCGGTTGTTACAGAATAGGTTGCTTCGGCGTGGGAATAGTCCTTAATCCTTAATTGTTTGGCCTCTAAATAGCCTAAGAGTAGGACCAAATTGGGGGGCAGGCTAGGCACAGGCAAAGAAGGCAAGGTGCTTCGAAGCAAAGGTTCTCGGACCCGGCTTTCAATCTAATCCCGTTCAAACGCAGGTCCGGTACGCTATCAAGAAGTGGTGAGTGGTGCCTCCGCCTGCATTACCCACTCTTTCCAATCCTAGCTGTACCGTGCGAGGTGCGGGGATTCGGGGCAGGCATAATAAAAAGAACTGGCTAGATATACGATAGAGGCTGGCTGGCCTATAAGGTAGAAGTTCGCTATAAGGTACAGAACTATAAGAGACTGGCTAGCCTGAAACTGGATATGGATATATAAGGAATTGGCTTCCAATCGTTTTTTAGCTTTATCCCTAGCTTGCTTGATCTGGCTTGTATTACACCCCCAGGAAGATCAAGAAAAAGGAAAAGAGGTTTCCCTAGAGGAATACGATAAGTCCATTGGAGGTACTAATTACTTTCAATAGGATGCATCCCTAGTCTGTAATAGTTTCACCAGTTTCAAATGGATTGATTTCGGAAGGGGTGCTTACTGAAAGAGTTCAACACTACGCTCATTGCTCTTCTTCTAAAGTCTCTTGGAGCCAATCGGTTGCCTGAAGCAAGACAAGCTCCATTCTATCGTAATAAAAGAAGCGAGAGGAAAGTAGTCTCTCGACTCTAAGGAGAGGATAGAAAGTACTAAAAATGTAACTGGGCTTGAAACTTTCTCGTAAAGGACAGGAACTGATCCTATCAGTCTTTCATTTCAATATACTTGAAAGTCAAATGCCTCGTGTAAGTGCTTTCATCAAGCGCACGTCCCTCCGGATAGAAAATCAAGCCTCGGATCTCATCTCTTTTTTCAATGCAACCAGACTTAGTACGCTAACGCTACTACCAGCCCAGTAAGAGGATGTTTTTAGGTTTATGTCGTCAAAAGAAAGGTCTTACCTTAGCGACCTGATGTAATTCAGTGAAAGATTGTATAAGGATAGAGAATAGGGACATCACAAGAACTTTAGTATCATCACTAGGATGAAGGGTTGAACCTAACTTTCTATTTGCCACTGATTAGCCTAGATCAATTCCCCCTAGTTTTGATCCAAATGGGATTTTTTCCACCTGGGATACGTACACCCTCGCCCTTACTTAGAAGGTTCACCGGTTTGCCTAGCTAGGCCTGACAAGGAGGTGCAAGTGAGGATGAAGATATATGAAACATTGGACTTTACAGAGGACGATGGTTTGACTGAGGGTCTAGAGAGACCTTACAGAGGAGACATGGTAGGCGGATTAAACTGAAACTGCTAGCTACCGGTTGTCTGTTTTGAATATGCCACTTGTTTGCCTTTCTTGCTGGCATTGAATGAGCCAAATCCCTTGATGATGGGAGTTCCCGCTTTCAGGTTGTTTTGTTAAAGGCAGCTTTGATTGAGTGCGCCTTGCTTTCTTCTTTCTTGCTTCTGCTTAGGTGTAAGGGGAGAAAGAAGACCAGAGATCAGGCTCTCACTACGGACTGTGATCAATCATACAGGATAGACTTTTCCCTTTCCGGCCGGTCTGGTGTGATGTCTAGTGATTGCCGACTATATAAGGATAAGGGATAGCTCATCATATTACTAAGGAGAGCTCTTTATCCCTATCGGTCAAGTGGGTTGAAGCCCCTCCGTGCCATTCATAGTTTTAACTCCTTGCCTTAACTGGCGCCTTTGCTTTGGCGATACTATGATATCTAGCTTTCGGTCGGCTTGCTTCCTTCTTTCTTGCTTGCTTTGCTTCATGCTGGAACGAGTGCTGGAAGAGCACTTTCCCTCTTCAGAACTCTGTTCACTAAGAACTACATTAATGGGTTGGTTGCTTAGCAGCTGTGAACAAGACAGATCGGACAATATCAGTTCTCTCTCTGATTAAGATCAGAGTTTTCACTCTTTCTCCTCTGCTTGATGGAATAGAAAAAGATAATATTATAACCCTAGAATAACTAATCTCAGGGTTTAATAAAGAAGAGAATGTGAGACCTACTATTAGCCCCAGCTTCCCCGATGTGAGAGTGTCCTTAGCTCCTGGAAACAAAGAAATTCCTTCCTCTCCTTACAGTCGAGTTACTACGTTCCTTACTTTAACAAGTAAACTACCTTTTTGTCTTAACGTTACTGACTGCATTAGCGCTTGTTGAATTGGTCTTCTCTCTTTTAACTCATCAATGAGTGAAGGGACCCATTGGAGGATGGGGCCCGAACGCTCTAAAATAAGGCATCATTAACTCTTCTATTCTAGTGGACATGAGGGAACGGACTCCTAGCTATTCCCCCGTAGTCCCCAAAAGCGTAGCATATGAGGTAGTGACAGAATGTCACTAGTAACCAGTAGAGAAAGTAAGCTATCTTTCTTAACTAGCTTCAAGAGAAGTGAAGTAGCCGGGATACGAACGCTTAAGAAAGAGTTGCTTTTGAGTTCACACTCTGATTCTGAAGGGCGTAACTCCTTCTTAAATAAAGGCAATTAAATCACTCTGAAAAGCCTTATTTACAGGCATACCCGAGACTCGCTTCATCAAAGGATAGACTATTAAGAAAAAGTGACTGCCTTACCTTACGCCTTAGCTCGAAGAAGAAAGCTCTAACCAAGGAGCTCCTAGCAGCCAGAGAACAAACAAGTATTGCCTATATAGAGAAAGGACAGTACAGCTACTTCTTATTCCTTCCTATACCTATAGTCGAAGGGGCTTCCCGAAAGCATTGATTGAATGTCTACCTAGCAAGGAAAGGAAGGAAAAGATTAGATAAGATAAGAAGAAAGAGAGATCGGAGAATCGGTTTTGATGGAGTCTATTCAGATGCCTAAAGTATTATAATCGAAGGCTCGGGAAGCATTCTCTCTGTCCCTCCGTATCTGACCCACCACCCTTGCTCTAAGATCTCACTTCGCGGCGAAGCTCGTTCCGCGCTTAAAGAAAGCAAACTCAGTCCTTAAGTATTAGGCTGATCGGCGGCAACGGATCGTTTTCCGCTGTCGTTTCAGGGTAAAATAAAGGGCTGCTCAATTTAGAGACAGCCTTTGCTTGGGTGTTGTGTTCTCGGGGCTTGGAACGAATGCCTTTCTAGCCCCCTGCGCACCAGGGGAGCCGCCTATGTTTGTCCGATTTTCTACAGGACACAGCCTCTAGTGTACCTATTGTCTTGGCCTTTGTTCGCTCGATCACATCACTTTGTGGTGTGGTATTGTGCTGACAAGGTATACCCGGGAAGTAAGTATGAGTAAGGTCCGCATCTGTTGAAGTAATGTCTGAAATAAGAATGTCATATGTAGTTGCTCTATCAGTCTCGGCCAACGCGTAAAGCCAGTTAATGATTCATGAATTGAGGATGCCAAGATAGAATCTTCTTAGTCTGGACTACAATGATCTAAAGTAGCTATCGTACTTAGAGTTAGGAGCGAAAGTAGCCAAGAGAGAGCCCCAAGGGGAGAAGTAAGAAGTGAGTTTCCTTGATAGGTCGCCCTTCCTTGTTGTTTTGTCTGTGAGTTGAATCAGAAGCCTCGAATGGTTGCTCTGATTCTGTGTTCTCTTTGTAGTTTGAGAGGGGATAACCATAAAACTAGTTCCCACTTTCGGGTATAGGAGTTGAGGAGCACGCCCTTCCACTAAAATGCCGGTCTTGGTTAAAGAATATCCTCTCCTGCTAGCGGTGGTGGAGTTTCTTTCCGCTGCCCTTTCTTCTTTGTCAATTCAATCCGGAATCAATATTCAGGAATCAAATTGTGATTGATCATATTCACCTTATACGGTAAAACCCCCGTGTTGACGGCTCATCTTGCTTTGTTTAATGGAGCTGCTCTGGCTTCCTGACCGGATGAATTCAATCAATAAGGGTTCGCTCTTGGCCTGCGCCTCAGCTTGAGACATTGGCGCGAAACTATGAATCTGATCTAGCAGCCGAATCCGATATGAATTTGTAATCTTTCTGGCCCCTATTGTAGTACGTCCGATCTAACTTATTTGCATCTTCGAGTCGAAAGTCTAGTCTGATCGGTCGAGCAGCTTTCGTGGGAACTAGTACTAGTACACAAATATCGTATGGCTCAGAACGAAGGAAACTCTATCAAAGAATTGCGAGATGCTGAGGGAAAGGATTTCTCTTTTCCGCACTTGATTCAAATCGAATGCTAAAACTGGGCAAGGAGAGGAAAGAGCATATCTGAGGGTGAGGCAGCGAAGACTTATTTTCATCTTAGCACTAGTTCATGATTGACCTTAGCCCTCATCCCTTTCGCCTATCCGAAGAGGTTCAATCCACTCAACCAAGAGATTTAGGCAAGCCTTCACTACGGGCTCTGCCCCGGAATCCTTGACGCTTCTTTTTGTCTTTCGGTATAACCTTGTAAGAAATGCTCTTTTTCCTGGCTTTGAGTTCACTCCCTTTCTTCGTTCTGCTACTCGACTTATACCATGAGCCTATCCTTTGAGCGGAGGCAAGCAAAGGGGTCACCCTCTGATTCTTGGTAGGTGACTTAACTTAGGGTCAGGCCTTTCTCTCTTCCTATCTTGCCTATCTTTTCTTTGTAGTGGCCATGTCGCATAGTCGAGTCGTCCCGGTTCAGCATGCATGTCTTCGAACGAATCCCACCGCTCGAATGGAATTGGATCGGCTTGGATTGGATGACTGGTTCATTCAAGTCTTTCATTCAAGTAAGAGCTGGAAGTACGAACTGTCTCGATCTGCTTGTTGATTGGTAGCTTGATTGCCCCATAAGGAAGGGAATTGGCGTTAGCGTAACGGTAGATCGGTTTGACCCTTTCTCGGAGAAGTCTTCTTCGACTAGCAATGTTGACAGGTATTTTCTTTCAAGAAGAAGCCCAGTTCGCGGAAAGGAAGTGAAAGTCACTCGATCGATAGAGAGAGGAAGCGAAGATCTATAGGTAGACTACAATAGCACCTTACCTTGGTACGGAGAAAGGGATTGCTCTAGAATAGGTTTCATCATTCCGTAAGAATTTAGTAGATAGAGTATGGGAAGTCTGCCTTGCGGCTGTAACTTCGTGCGTTTTGTGATACAGTTACAAGGGTTGTTTTGGCTTTTGTTTACTGCCCTTTATATAAAGCAGTGTACCGTTGGCACTCAAAGTTAATCTGAGTGCTGCGACTCAAGAGCCAACTTCCATCCTTGTATCCGTATCCTTGACCCGGTCTGGTATTCCCCGTGTCATTCTCCTACCCTTAGATGTTATCTAAGGAGGTTAGACTGGTATGGGTGATAGCCTGGTTTGACTTCACCTATCATGGCTGTGTGTTATAGTGGTTGATTATTGTTTGGGTTCCGGGGAAAACCCGGGCCAACATTCTCATCTATTGTAATACTACAACCAGATATTGGTTTAGTCTTAAAGATTGGTGTGAGATTAAAGTCTCATCCCTCTCTCTAACCGGTCTATCAACCAGACATCTCTGGTACTCCTCTGGTTAAAAGGAAGTACCTGGGAGCCGACCTGGAAATGAACCCCCAATCTCGGGTTTGGTCTTTCATACTAGGTTAGTAACCCAAGTGATGAATTGACCATCCGAGGGGAACTGCCATTCCATATTTAGAATTATTCTAAGTATGGAATAGCTTTGTTCTCCCCGTTACCAAGCATTTTGCAAGGTACCGAGAGGGTTTATTTCTGCTGGAATCTGTTGGTATCCCCGGATGTTAAAGTCCATGGTTACCAGTGGAGATCCAGTTACTCTGTTGGGATATTGATTACTTAAATCAGTATTAACCTTAGATATTTAACTAAGGTGTCCCAATGGTGGCAGGCCGGTGGAGTCAAGTGATTGAGGGCAGTGGTAGGCGGGAAATCTCTGTCGTATGCGGAAGCATATAGCAAAGGTTTCTCGGTTCTGTCCATGACTAGGCTGTGAAAACCCTTCATCCTTGTGGTGAATGGTCTTCAGTCAGGAGTGTCCACTGTATGTTTAATGTTCAGTGGGTAATTACTTACCTCTTGGACCTTAAACCTACAGTTGACCGTTGGTCCTAGAATGTTATTATACGTTCTTCAAATTTATATTTGTAGTTATATAATAACATTATTAGGGTTAACAACTCCTTGGTCCTAAACCTCCTCTGGTAAACAAACTTTATTCAGAGGTGATTTAGGTAGCCTATTGTCACGGATTAGCCTCTCGGTTACCATGTGCCTTGGTCACTACCCGCTCTGTCATACCATTTATTTATGGTTGGCAGTTTGGAGAACATGACCAGATCGTACTGCCTCTTTCCGAGATTATACCCTCTTCGGTGAATAATCACCTGAGAGGAGGTTGCCCGTGAGTACATTTCCATTTTGGCTGAGCTAAATTTCAAACTTCATTACTGAAACTAGATATTTCATGTAATTGAATTTTGGAATTTGCTGGGAGGTATTGAAACTAAGTTTTTTAACTTGTTTCTAATATTCTCTTTATGCCTGATGGAACTGTAAGCCCACTGTTGACTTGTGTTTGACTGGAAATTAAGGGCTTTTCCCTTCTTTTCAGTTATTACAGGTCACCGGGTTCGGGCTCTCCTTAACCCTACAACGTCATTTAGATCGAGTAGGTTTAAGGTAATCATAGGTAAGCCTTGTCAGGTCGGGGGAGCCACCTTCAGAGTACTGGGTTGGTTAGGGGAAACCCTATCTACCCCTCTATTTTGAAGGCGAAGATGGCTCTCTATCTATTCGGGGATAAAACCCTGAAAGATCTGTCTCTTTTGTAAAGGGATGGTGTTTGAGGGTTACTATGGACTATCGGAGCAAAGCTCTAATGGTTTCATGGTACCCTACTGTCAGTATATATTGTAAGGTGGCAAGTATAGAGGTTCAGACTTTCTATAGCTCCCGTGGGTTTACCAGTCCACGTGGAGGAAAGGACGTAGAACCATAAGAATTTAAGTGCACCTAGTAGATAGAGACGTTCTTCTATTGGTCTTAGCCCTTTCTTTCTTTTTAGCAAATATAGAGAACAGAGCTCCAATCAATCCCAATCCAAACCTGAAAAGAGGTAAAGCTCACTCCTAAGAGTGGTGCGCTCCTTATCTTATAGACCTGTTTTCACTTGACTTTGATTCTTAGATGATATTCCCGGTCCAATTAGAATGATAAATCTCCTGGTTGAGAAGGAGCCCATCCAGAGAGTACCATGGAATTCATTCATTGATTGCTCATCCAGGAGGAACTTCATCAGCTCTCCGTCTCGATCCTCATCTAAGCCTATGTAATGGCTTTCTTGAAGAAGAGTCTCTTTCGCTCCTCAACTTATGTTGTTATGGGCTCTACACCCCGAGGCAAAGAAGAAGTGCTTATTGGACGTCTTGCTACTTTCTTTCATTAATTCCTTTCTCGACGAACAAGCGAAGAAATCAATACCCATGATGCTCCGGCAGAAAGGGAAGGCCTGTCAGGCCGTATACCCAAAAGTGCTGGATTCCGTCTGGTCTGCGTCGACGTGGCTCAGGTCAAAACCCCGAACATTTCCCCCACTCAGGGATCTTGAAATAGAATCGGATCATGTAAGCCGCTTTTCATTGTATTGTATAGGGCCATGCCTTCATAATTAGAATAATCCATCTTGGAGTGAGATGGGCTGGTGTGCCTGCGGAAGGCACAGATGATCTTGAAACAAGCTTCTTCTTCATTCAACAAAGCATAAGTAAATGATTGCAGACCAATTCAATTTGGCTTGAAAGAAAAGATAATCCGATTGAGTAGGCCTGTGGAAGACAAGGAAAGATAGAATAAATGCCGAGGTCTACTCATCTTTAGATCGGAAGTTACCTATTACAGAAGGTTAGAGTACCACCGTGCAACCTCCATATCCCATATCGAATGCGGAGCAAGACCGAAAGAGGTTTCGTGAATCCATTACATCGCACTTTTCATCTAGTGTTGAGTAAGGCTAGACTGAGCGTGGACAAGATCACGTACAAGAGGCCATGTCTGGGAATGGTACTTAGAGTCTCACATCTCCTGGTCAAATAGCTATTGATGTGATGAATGAGGCTCTCAGCCCACCATCGATGGCAAGAATTTTCTACTTGCTCCGCCTCCGCGTTGTTCTGTCATTATTGTTCGTACCTCTTTGATCATTAGTCGAACTACATTCTCGAGACCAATCATGATAAACAATTATCTAGGACCAATTTCCACCTGTACATAGACTCTGCACATTCATTTTACCTCTTTCTAACTTGGTAACAGTTGGCCTTTTCTCTTTCTAGTTCTACATATCTGTAGACTGAACCTTTGTAAGGACCTCTTATTACGTAGGTGATGTGATGCTATTAGGGCTAAAGGGGCGTCCCTTCACTAGAGCTAAAGGAAAGGCTATGGAGTTTGATTTATCACCAACTCCTGCGCGAGACTATCTATCTCCGAACTTTCGAACTGATGTAATTCTTATTCTTAGTTCTTCTATTCGTTCGTGCCTTCGTTCCGGCCATAGTCCATTAGCAAGCGAGTAGGGGAACCGTTCCTTCCGGTCAGTAAGGGAATACAAGCATTACGGGGAGTTTGATAATAGGAATATGACTCTTCCCAACTCAAGTCAAGCAAAGCGTAGTGAGGAAGGAGGGGAAGAACAACTAGAAAATGGCTAAGAGAAGTACTTCTCGGGACTTCTCTTTGGAGCTTGTTTTTGTCCCCAAGGTAAAATGGGTTAGAGCTGCTGCTTCTGCTTCACCTTGCTTGCTTGGGGTTGTCTCCTCAATGCGGACTGGAACTTATCTACTTCAATAGTTCGCTAACCACTCGGAGCAGTTTTGCAGTTAAGGATATAAGCTAGTTGGTTGTTTGTCTCCTCGATCCGGACTGGAATATATGGCTCTTCGATTAGGACTTTCAGTAGCTTTTGGGGACCAAAGAGCAAGGGTAAAGACTGCCCAATGGGCTCATTGCTCTTTAGCTCATTGCTAGTGAATGGAGGAAGGAATGCGTTTTTTTTTGAGTTTGGTTGGTGGAGATGGATCCCGGTCTTCAGTTGTTGGAATTTGATCTGCTTCCTCGATTGGTCCCATCTGGCTTTCCTCCAAAGGTGGTTGGGGTGCTGCAAGATTCGGTCCAACTTCTGTCCCGGATGTATTGTATTAGGTGCCTGTGTTAAAGTAGAAAGGTTTAAGACAGCAGTCAGAAAAGGAAAATTGAAGAAAGTGGGTAGTACCTCTCTGTTCTCTGCTGAGGAAGGCTTTTTTCAAGGTTATTCAAATGGTGAAATAACGACTATTCCTCCGGCTGGACGAAAAATGCTTGCTTCATGATCGAACAACGAATCTCGATCGAATCTCATAACCAGGTTCCGAAGGTCGAAAAACTTCTTCTATTGAATGGGCATCGGGTTCTTGGGCTTTAAAGCCCAAGCTCATGCCCATCTTGATCTGGACCCATACTGCCCCTGGATGCATGGAAACCAAAAGGAGAAGCACGTGTACAAGGCCTGCATGGCACTAAGAGTGGTGAACGTGAGAAGCATGTTGCTGTTAGCGTGCATGAGAAAGAGCGTGAGACTCAAGCTACTAAGCTACCTCTCAAGGAGAATGATAAAGCAAACCCCTCGGCTGATGGGTGCAAGGTCAATCATGAAAAGGCCATAGGCCCTAAAGCAAACTCTTTGATGGGTGTTGACTTTCATTTCATTTAATAGAGAAGGAGACTTCTTCTATGGAGGAAGACGAAGGATTTTATTCAGATAGTAGTCGTCGTGCTTCTTTCTGCGGTCTTCTAACTCTTATGGCTACTCAATGCGGCTAGCGCATTCCCTTCCGGCAAAGCGGCGTTCAGCTCATCTTCTTCCTTCCCCTCTCCCTCGCCCACAGCCCAACCAATTCACAGACGATGAAAAGAACTCCTCAAATCCTAAGTACAAAAAGTGGGTAAAGACGAACCAGTTGCTCGTTAGCTGGATCAACGCAACGCCACCTCCGGATGGAAAGGACAAGGAGCTGGTCTTTCGGATGTCAATCTCTTTTATTTTATGCTGCATGCAGCTACCTTCCATCCATCGGAACATTATTCGCTCTGCTACAACGAACGAACTAAATGGCAGACCGTCGAGAGTGAGTGAACGGCTAGCCAAAGCGGAGAAAAATAGCGGTGGAAATGCGGTTGAAAGCTGAAATGAGACGACAGAACGAGTGAAAGAAGTTACTTCAAGTAAAGCCCCTTTTTAAGTTAAGGGCAAGATGGGAGTGCGAACTCGGTTCCCCGTACGACACACACAACTATTAACGCTTTTTCTCAATCAGGTCTGGAACGCACAGTGTTGTTCAACCTTTCCCTTTGTCTTTACTACTCGATCGGAGGGCTTTGATAAGGGTGTTGTGTTAAGAGAATAGCTCAGAAAGAGCTGACAAAGATGAGATTGAGATGAATGAATCGAGAGCTCAGGCTTCACTAGTTGCTTGCACCCTTGACCCTATGGGCAAAGAGTCCCCTCTTCATTCAGAGAGGAGCGGTGGGCGGGTATAGAGCATCTTTCGATCGATGAAAGGAAATGTTCTTTTCATAACCATTAGCCAAAAGCTGTCTGTGATTCTATAACAATATAATAAAACATAAGTAGAGGATGCAGCAGAGGTTGTAGTTTCTCTTCCAGTTGTTCCAGGCATAGAACTGGAGTTCTCTACCAGGGAATTCCAGGGATTGATTCTGGAACAGAAGTTGGCACTGTAGAATCAACATTTGAAGATGCAGACGAATCATACGCCTGCGAATAAGCAACTTCAGTATCTTTAACTCTTCCGTGGCTCTATGCAAGGAAGAAGGAGAGAGAGGGGATTTAGAACATCCAATCGGATTTCATCCCAAAAGGGTAAGACCCAGGGAGGCGTAGAAGTATAGGTACCAGAAATAACGTTTTTATAAATAAAATGCTCATGATGATCAATCCAAAAATCCATAATATGTCCGTACTAGTAAAAACGAATCCAGTGTCTATGAGTAGTATTGAAAAAAATATATAATATATTATATTTATATATAGTAAATTCATTCAAGAATATGATAGTGAACAACAATTTTCATTAGGGAAGGACTTTGATCAACTGTCATTAGAAAAGAAAGAGTCATTAGATAAGAATGAATCATTGAATGTAAATAAGATAAGTAATAAGATAAGTAAAGCATCATTATCTTCGTTTATTATAAAACCATTATCTTATGTTTATCGTTCCGTACGAAAAAGACTGAACAATCCTACTATAGTAAATCTAATGAAAGCACCTATTCCAGATATCTCTCTCATAAGATTGACTTGTTCATCAGAATTGTATAAGGAAATAGGATTTTTTTTTAGATTAGTACCCGGTTCTTTTAAAATGTATTGTTATCAGTTGTCTAAATCATGCATTTATAGGTTGTCACTTATATCCAAATCTCTTGATTTACGTTTACATCGTATGCCGCCCTTATATGGATATTGCAGTTCTGGTATGCGTAGTTTAATAGCCAATACAAATATCTTATTGGATATAGCTACCTATTATAAAGGATTTTATGGTCGTATCATAGTTCTGGTGAACTTGTGCGTAGGTTGTACAGTCTGGTACGCTTTTGTGCCGTTTAATAACGGTGCATTTTCCGTTGAAGATATGAGTAATCTGTATACTCTTATTGATAACTATGACCCATTTTTCATAGATAATTTTCTATATAAACCTGACTTATTCCATAAGATAACATTTATTGATAAATCAGATCCATCAGATGTTGTTATTTCAGCCTTTACGAATGAATTTCCATTTTCAGAAATGAGAATCCATAATGATTCTAGTTTAAATCACGATGTTCGAAAGGCTGCATGTTTAGGTCTTTTGATTGCATTCCTTATAACCGTTGGTATGATTCCTACTGAAATAAGTGATCAGTTATTATTTATAAATTAAGAATAATGATTATTAAAAACTTAATGGCGCAATCTAAAAGTAGTATTCTATATATGAGATCTTCTATCAATTTCAATGTTATAACCAATAGTCGATATTACTGTAATATTCCAGAATGTTCGTTAGATCAGCTTTCAAGCAATATAGAAAGTCTATACAAATATATGCCTGAAGAATTTATTGGGCTATCAGCCAAGAAAGTCATTAGTATACAAAATCGAATCCGGACTGGTCAATATAGTCTGTCCCCTTTTACACTGAATGTATTTTCCACTATAGAGGATGCTAATCCTCCTAAGAATTCTCATCTTATTCATATGCTATTAAATAACTCTAAATGTTATGGTTTGGTAACATTGATTCCTGAGGATCAACTAGTCATTTCGGCGCTTGGTCTCATGCTCAATTTGAAATTTGTATCATTAGGTATTCATCATTCGTTTTCCTTTGGCTATAATTCCTATCCTAGTTCATATTTTGCTCATATTAGTTCGTCAATTAAAGAACCTATATATAGATTCTATAAAATAGATATGACCCGTTCTCTTTTTGTTATAAATAAAGAATGTCTTTTGAGTAGGCTTGAACCTATAATACTGAACGGGGATATAATGGCATTAATAAGGTCATACCTATATATTCCAATCATTCTGGAAGAAGAGGAAGTCTCTGCTTTAAAAGATAATATTCCTCCCTCAGGATTATTGACTAATGTTCTTCTGAATTTATACTTAAATGAATTTGATAGTCTATTTACTAAGCAATTTGCTTCATTTTCGTATGCTAGGTATCTTGAAGAGATTATAGTAACCGCTTCGCAGGATGATTTGTTGTTAGAACAATCCATTTTTGAGTTGTTTGCTCGTTGCAATTTGGCTGGAAAAATTCATTCCATAGTACCGGGGGGTGAACCTATCACTAGTAAATACGGTGGTATTGTTTCGCTTAGTAGTGATGGTGTAATACATATTGATATGTCCAATGTCATAAAGTAAGTATACTGATTCGTATTTGATTGGTTTGTCAGAGGGTCTTTAGGCACTCGACAGGTTGGAGTGGATTGATACTTAGTAGTAGTGCTTGCGTTGGAGAGGATTGTTTAGTAGTGATGGTTTTATTCATATAGATGATGGTATGAATTTTAGTATCATAATATATATTGTCGGAATGGATTCTTTCAAAGATGCTGTTAGGATGCTTTCTAGCTATCATCTTTCGTTCCCTAGCTAATCTGAAGCTGGAAGAGAGTTAGCTTGCTTTCCCTAAGTATCCTCGGTTCAAAAGTACGAACTAAAAGCCGATAGTTAAGTAGATGTAGCGGAGGATGTTGGAGCTGATCCCGATTCTGTTGATGAGTAGAAAGAATCCCCTACCCCCGATAAGGGATAGGAGAGAAGATGTTGCCAATCTGGATTACACCTTTGGCAAGGTAGGACACAGAAGCTCTTGGAGAGGAAAGCCAGTCAGATATTCCACACCATCAGACTTGGGCGAAGAGACTAGGTCCGAAGATAGGAAGAAGTTCCCAACCTCAACAGAATAAGCCGAAACCACAGAAGGATAAGAAGAAAGGGCATAAAGCAAAGGAGAGCTATTTCTCGCGTAACGTGCCACTGATGTGTGCCCGAAGGTGGTTAGTTACCAATGAAGACGTGAGTCGTCGAATTGGATCTGTACAATTTCTCAATCCTGACGTGTATATTGCACTTGCACATCAGATGTTGAAAACAGCGGTTGTAGATCAATAGCAGCGGATTTCGTTCAATGCCATGCTTATTGAATGCCTCCCACGCTTACTTCATGCCAAAGCTTCTCGTTCGATCCCGCGTAGAAGAGGACTTCCGCTACGCGCCTTGCTATCTCCATTGGTGGAATGGGGGGTATCGGAAGATCTCTGCTTACCATATATAGAGGAGCTACTCTAATAGCTTATGGGAGTGGGAATGAAAGGGATGCACCAGCTTCCCCAACGAGAAGACCGAGAGATAGAATCTCACAAGTCTATCACCTCCCATACGAATGAGCCGGCGATGAAAGGCCTGAATAACCCGTTGTAAGCCCCCCTCCGGTTAGGGATATCGGATGCGGCAAAGACATATGCTTATCAAGCCCGGATGACAAGAATCCGCGAAATACAGCTTTTGATTTATCTTCTTTGTTTATGAATGGCAGCATAGCTCTACACGAGGGAAAGTGATGCTGCCCACTCTGCGGGCTTCTCCCCGAAGTAGCACATCAGAAAGCCTCGTATTTACATTACAGGTTGCGGGAGCTAGGCATGAGGGTAGGGACCTTTTTCATTCGTAGCACGACATGACATAAGCTACTTATGGACAGGCAATAGATTCTATCTTTCCAATGGTCCTAGTTCACCATAGCATAGTGAATCCGGACACAGAGGAATGCAATAGCGGTTCAAAGACACATGGTATGAGCTAGCGGCGATACATAATGGAATAGAGGATGGCGATTGAGGCGTGAAGGTAGGGGCTGACTCTTATCCGAGCAAGGGTAGATGGCATAAGCTAGCCGGTTGATGAGAACAAAGAAGCAAGGGACTGAGCGTTAGCGAAAGCCGTTGCGCGTATGACGCACAGCCGTTTTCTTGCCGGGTTCGGGGCACAAACGATAATAAGAATCTCTTTTTATTTCACACCCGGATCAGAGGACTGGGACTAGCCCCGCAGGGGAAAAGAATAGAAGAATTTCCTTCTTCCTACTCTTAATGTTCCTACCGGTGAGTGAAGCGACCCATCCCTGGTGAAACAAGCACCGGCCAGAGAACAAGCAAGGCCTTAGGAAAGACTAAGCAATAACCATAAGCAATAAAAGCCTAAGAACAGAAGCATTCACCAAAGCGGGCACCAAATTCCCTAAGAGCACATGCCAAGGATCAGAAAGCGGACCAGAAGAAAGAAAAGATAAATATCCGTATCAAGCAAGAAAGCTCAATAGCTAACGTGCGCTTTAATCCCCTACTCGTCTAATCGTTGGCCGTTGCTTGTTCACTCACTTGAGTTAATGAACTCATTCTTTCACTTCGGAGAAGAAGAATTGATTTTATTGAACCCTGACCGGACTGATCACACTTTCTATATCTCATATCTCTGTATCGGTATCTGTCTCATTCTGTACAGTCTGTAATTCTATATCTAAATCCGTTGCTTGTTTGGTAGAAGTACACTAGAGGTATAAGTCTGTTCTGTCAGCTCACTCTGTCTCATATCGGCACCAGCATATCAGTAACAGTCTGTCAGCTCACTCTGTCCTGCAGTGAGTGACCAATGGGTATTGGGCACGAACGGTGCTAAGATAGCATACCTCTAACTGTGTCTGTAGGAAGTACATTCTGTTAGTGTACACTAGAGGTAACAGTCTTAGTAGTAAATCCGTTGCTAGCTCACTCCGTTGCTTGTTACCCAGCAATCAAACTACTGCAGCAAGAAAACAGATGCAAGAAAACGTATGAAGCAGCAAAGCAAGAAAACGGAATAGCTATAGCGCACCGGCTAGTCGCGCATCAAAGGAAAGGCATGCATTCAAATTCATTCCGGAGTAGTTTGTTTGCCGAAAGGAAAGGGAAAAGGAAAGAAGGGAAAAGAATCGGATTTCTAGTTCAAATAAGAAAAGGTTGGTTGGGTCGGAGAAGTAGACTCCGAATCGGAATTAGCTAGAATTGGTTCGAGACGAGAGAAGCTCGCCCTATCAGAAAAGAAAGGTTTGATTGAAAGCATACCTATTGGACTGGACTTTTATGGGCTTTGAAAGGAAAAGGGGGCATCGATCTGAATGCTAACAGAGGAGTGAGCCCTATCAGAGACAAGGCAAGGGGAGGTCGCGCTGTTCGATCTATCGATCTAAAAGTACCCCGGCATTCTCGACCCGGGAAAATGAGATTATCAATAGCCAAGCCAGTTTATTTAGCCGCTAAGAATTTGGCAACGTAAACAGATGGATTATTTTTGTTTTGAACTGACCCAATCTCTTAAAGTCTTATGGGTTTGCGGTTGAATTAAGAATTGATATTCCTTTGCTTCTCGGGTATCATTAATATAGTAGGCAGAGAAGGTGGACTCGCACGGAGTCCAATGTTTTATCTCCGGCTCCGGACTAACTGTATTCATTATCAAGCAGGAGTAGGAGTCTTTCTTTTACTTTATTGGATCACAGCGGGCAAGTTTTGCCCCTTCTCTCTCGTGCAGAGTCAAACTAAAACAAACGCTTTTCTTTTCCAGATAGCTAGCCTCACTATATTGCTAAAGCAGCTAAAGCTTAGTAAGAAAAGAAATTTGCTTTCGTCCCTCTCTGGGTAAGACTCCTGTTCAGGTCCTGAGCCACCTAATAATGAGTGACGCTCGGTCTTCAGGAAGCGCTGGGAGATTGAAAAAGTACACCAGAAGCCCTCTTGGAATCATTAAATGATAAATTAGTCAACTAACTTCTAAAACTCCCGTTTTTGCTTAGTGACATCGAGGTTTGAAAGCGGTAAGACGATAGGAGGGCTCTTTAGGAGTTGAGTTGAGCTGGTTGGGTCAGAAGAAGGTTTGTCTTAAGGGATCTGCTGTGCTAGGCGTGCGTCAGAGTCTCGTGCTGGGTGTGAAAATAGGAATACTAAATCAGTGACTGACCCATCAGACAGACAAAGGAGCGAGAGGAAAGGGCTTGAGACGCAGCCTTTGCGCCCATCGAGGAAGGGGGTTCGAGTTTTGACTTGACCTACCTCATAGTGGAAAGCGGAATCCAAATCCACAGAAGACGAAAAGTCCGCAGTCGAAGAAGAAAGAGGTACTATGTCGTTCGAGGAAAGAAGCACACCGGCCTAAGACGGGATCTTTCAACGATTGACTGGTCACAGAATAGAGGCTCGAAGTTACATAAAGCGGACTCGGGTTTGAACCAGAACCAACAGCGGCCGAAGTCAGTCTTTGAACCAATAATAGAGCAGCTGACGAGATTGTGGACGAACTCACGGGCAGAAGAGCTATGGTATGGCTAGCTCTGATTTAGATAAGGTTAGCGCCAAAAAGGAGTACTGGTTTGATTGCTGGTTTGAAGACGCTTAGTAGTAAGAAATTCCTTCGCTGCTGTAGCTAGCTTGATATACATACCTTAGCACGTTAGCTGAGCTGAAACCCTCTTGCTCTCACTGCTTCTAGCTCCTCTCCTCTCTCGTTGGTCGAGCGACTCCGTACCTTTTAGGGTAGGAAGAGAAGAATACCCGGTGGGCTGAGAAAGTATAGTGAGGGAAAGGTTGAGTTAGGTTGGCTCGAACTCGAAAAAGGGTTCTAACTAAAGAGTACGAATAGAGAGGCTTGAGCGCCTCTCCCAGTCTAACCGGTGGTGCTTTTTTCCGCTTTATTTAATAGGGTAGGGGCGAGTAACGTACGTAGTAGTAGTACCTCGGGAAGAAATCCCTTACTACAACATTACGGACATTGACTTCCTAGCGAGCGGGGCTGTTCTGTCATAGCAAGCAGATCTACTATTATTTCATCCCATATCTGCCCTCCTCTCGTCTCCAGGCCAAGGACCGACCAACGTGATCACGAAGTAGACAGACCTAGTAAAGCGTCGCAACATCTGCGTTGAAAAGGCTTTACCCCTTCCTTTCGTCCCGTCCCTTCTGGGCAGGGCAGTTACAGTACGGTCCATGAACTCAAACTCTGAACTCGAAGCGAAGTCTGAACTCAGCAGAAACCTGACTCTTTATTTATCAGGCCTACGTACGAGGATGAAGGCTGTTTAGTTAGTGCTGCTTGGGGAAAGGCTGAGGCCTAGACGCGATAAGGCGAGACTGAGGTAGATACCCTTGCTTCTCGGATAACTTGCTTCTTCCCTATTGGAATCGGGGAACTCTTCGGAATTCGAAGGTGAGGAACGGACTTTGGTCCTAGCATTTACGGCTTTCGCTCAACGATGGGGGAAATCCGTTGGTTCTCTATAACGCAAGAAAACGGCTGGCTTTCGCCCTTAGTCAATAGGGCCAGAGATAAGGAAGACTATTGGTTCTTTCGGATGCGCAACTGAGCTATAGGCTCCAGAAAGGGTCACTCGACCAAACAGTGGTTGTACCAATCCGTCGTCGTCCTCTTGCTTGTTTTGTTGGGGCCCTGCCCTTGGAACTGCTACCCGTCAGCCAATTCGAACCCAGCAATCAAACGGTTCTTGTTCGTTATCACTATACGCTATTTGAATGAAATTGCTTTAGTGATCTCATCTCGCAAAAGAACAAAAGTCGAATTGCGTAAGTGATCACTAAACCTTCATCTGCTCGGTCGAACGAACGAGAAAAAGAAAAAGAATCATTCCCTCTCGGGAGATCCCATCCCCTACCTTGCTTGCCCCATAAAACCAGAAATTTGCACCACCTCTAAAGGGTACTACTTTTCCTGCGGTATTCCACCTCCTAGGGGAAGGTTCTTCATACTCGATTGTCGTTCTATTCTTCAGACGTGTCTGTTCTCGGATCCGCTATCCCAATAAATAGGCCTTGCCAACTTTGACGCTCTAGCCAACTACGTACCTCTCAGGCTTAAAAGGGATAGGGCGGCTTCCTCTCCTCTTGACTCCGCGGATAAAACATACATATCCAGAGCCCATCAACTCTCAGGCTCTGCAAGGCTTACACGACTTCTGCACCGGTTTTCGCGCAGCCCTTCTTTGTGAACGATAAAAATCATCATTTCCTATCGGGAGATCCCCTAACGTACGTAATATCGTATCTCTCCTTTCTTTCTTTGCTGTTCACTCACGCGATATTGCTGGATCGGGCTTTCGCCCTTAAACCAATAGGAGGAAATTCAATTCAATACGTCTATCGTATCGGATCGAGATATTGGTACGGATATGGATCGACTGCTACTGCAGGGATAATAAATGCAGACCGCTCTCGCGGGTATGCCAGGTTAGGCACTCGAGACTAGCAACTTTGGTCTTCTTTCCTCGAGCACAGTCCTGGAACAAAGAGAAGAGGGTTAACTGATATTGAAACGGTCTCCCGTTCACAACACTAGTCCCCTCCCGTCTTCAGAGATCATTGCAAAACAGTAGACCTAGTAAAGCGCATTGCAATAGACCTAGCTAGTAAAGCGCAACGACATCTGCATTTGTCTCATTGAAAAGACAACGTTACGGTGACAAAGACACAGCCCTTCTTGATTAGGCGACGACTGCCTTTGGCCACCGGGGATGGGGATCTCCTCAGAAGAGAAATACCTTGATTAATCAGAAGAGACCAGACCGGGAACGTATTGTGACGAGGGCAGGCGGCCTTCACCTTCATCCGAACGTCACGTCATAAGGCGCGTTACGTTGTTTCTATGCGAGCAAAGAACGATGAATTCCTTTGTACAATACGTTTTTCTTTCACACCAGCCCAGAACGGACAGCTGATACAGCTAACGAAGTAGGACTATTCCAATCCTACCCGTGAAAGAAAGAATCCGAGGGATAGGTAGGCAGCTCGAGCTAATAAGCTGTACCGAACAAGCAGCAAGGGCTGACGACGATAGGGGGCTGCGCGAAATCCGATAGCGAGAGGTTACTTTACTATGTATCTCTCCCCCCCGATAGGGAACACAAGCACCGGCCTTATTACACGGGATAGGGCCTTTTTTCAGGATAAGGGCACGGGACCAGTCTTTCCTGTTGGAGGATGATATCCCAGCAGTTGCTGGAGAGTCAACCTCTTCTTCTTCTGCCAATTCTGCTTTAGACGGGAGGGATTGGGGCGCACTAGCGTCAAAGCCTAAGAGATAGCGCTAGCGCGTCTTTGGATGGAAAAATTGTTCTCGACCGGGACTTACTAATCTAATGATGTCAAGAAAAGGCAAGGGCCGGCCCGTAAAAGAAAGATTTCCTCTGCCCTAAGCTAAGATGGATCAAAGTAGGGCAAAATCTTTCCTCTATCAATGACAATGAATGTGACCGGAAGAAAGTTGAACAACAAACTGGCCTAAAAGACTAATGAAGACGCTTAGCCTTTGAGCTCAATTGATTAACGAGAAGCACCTGCCCCTTAATTAAAAAGAAATAGTCTTGTCCTTTGAACCGGTTTAGCCGGGATTTCTGGTTCCGTTCCCTATCCTGGAGAGTAGGTTTTCCCTTCTTTCTGGGAAGAGTGACCTGGAGGGAGAGTAGCCCCATTAGTCCGTCTTCTATTTATACTATACAGGGGAGACCAAGATAAGATAGCGGAGATTCGAAAGATTCGAACTTGGAGCAAGAATGGGATTCGAAATGCAGCAAGCACATGTAGTTTGTAGTTCGTCCCTCTCGGCCTGTAAGATTTAGGGAGAGCTCGCCCCCCTATCATCGTCGGCTCTTGGTTCGGTTCACTTCACTTGAGCTAAATAAAGGCCCCACACTAGCAATACGAGAATCAAAATCAAAATGTAGAGAAGTTATTATTTCTTGGCCGTAACTTCGGTCAATCAGTCTAGTCTATTCTTCAGTCCATCCTATCCCGGCCCTAAACGGGATAGGTGACTGAGTGAACTTCTATAAGCTATCGGTACTGCTAATTCAATCCTATCGCTAACATGAGCCCCTTTCCCGCACCGGCTTTCTTTTGCTTGAGTTCACGTACGAAAGTGTAAACATGCGTCTGCAGCCGTTGCAGCTAAAGAAACGGAGGACCCAGACAGAAAATGGAAAAGAAGTGTCAAAGAAAGTACGTAGTCAGGATAGGATTGAAGTGAGGAAATAGCTTGCAATGAGGTACGTATAGTTACTCAACTGTAATAAAGGAGAGGGACAGATAGGCTTGACCAGCAGGAGAGGTAGGTTAGAATACGCTCGTTACCGCTGCTAGGATTGATTCCCTTTTTCAACCGCTCTCCGAACTGAATTAATTCTGATTCTTAGGAGAGTGAGGTGAGCCCTGGGAGGGCGCAGGAACGAAAGTCTTGATCCTAGGCTTTGGAATCAATCAAAAGAGCCCGAGCCGAGTAAGGATACAACGCATCAGTATAAGCTGCTACTGCATCAGGCAGGGCACCGGTACTTTCCAGACCTTAATCTACAAAAGATAGAACCGAAATAAGAAGCCAGGAAAGCCTTATCTCTATCTCTTCCTGAGCAAGGATATCTCCTTCCCATGAATACTATCCTTTTTCTTATTCCTTTAAAGAATCAAGGAGAATCAGAATACCCTCCGGGGAAACTTTCCAAAGAACTCTGGAAATAAAGATAACTCCCTAGAAAGAAAAGGGATGCGTAGTTGGGCTCTTCAAATCGTGTAGTTATTGCTACGCTATTTGAGGAGTATCCGTTGTCTACTCGTCAGTAATGTACTAATTGTGCACTACAGGCCTTGCCGTATGGTTACTCTGGCGTGCGGGCCTATACCTCTATATCAAGGTATAGTTTCGTGCCGACTCGATGTCGGGTCGTTATTATGTGTTACCTGCGCAGTATATTCTGTGAAGGTGATGCATGTTGGATATGTCTCGATTCCTACAGGTTAGGAAGACTTTTCCTGCCTGAGTACTTTGAGAGATATATGACTTGTGTCCTAACGGTCACCGGTCCTCAGCCGACACAATCCGACGTTTAGTCGTCTGTAATCGTATAAGGAGTGGGGTGCCTGGTTGCGCAGGAATCTGTGTTAATCATGTGCTCTATATATCCTTGTCCTGGTAGCTAGCCATCCTCGGCGGCTTCTTGTCGTCGGGGACGGTGATGTGGTCATGGGTCTGGTGCGGTTATTCCGCCCGTGATCGTGATCCGTTATCGTTGCCGCTTGCGTCCTTCTCCCTGGTAGTCTTTGATTGGGTCATCGAGGTTGTCGATGCGTGTCGATGATCTTGGTCGCTCCGTCACACCCTGCTATGGTGGGAATGACGTACCCGCTTTTGTCTCGCTCCGTGGGCCCTTTGCCTGTGTTTGCATAGAAGACTGCAACAGTCGCAGGTGCACGTTCGGCTCCGGCCGGAAGTTGTGAGTCAAGTATTTGGCTTGTGGCTTTCGGTCCTCTCCTTGCGTCTATCTTCGCTGTGCTGTCTGGCGGAGACTTTATTGGTCTTCGCTAAATGGCTTGCCGTCTTCTGATGGAGTAACCCTGGTAGAAGGCTGAACACCTTCTAACGGATCACTAGATCATAAGACTTTAAAGGGAAGCGCTAAGGAGCAGACGCTCAGTCCGTTGACGGTAGGAAGTGAGTTGCTATGAAGTGTTAGGAACGAAATCCAATTGCCCCTTTTCCGATTAGAAGGCTATAGGCCAAGGGGAAGGTCCCTAGACATGAAAGCACAGTCATTCGCTGCACCAACATAAGAGATTCCAACAACTAAAGAAAAGTGCTCCTTAGCCGACTTCCAACTTCAGTTTAGGAAAGCACTAGCTCTTAACACATAAGAAAGGATCGGGAATCGACGCATACGAGGAACTTCCCTATTGTAGAGAAAAAGAAAAAGCATTCCTTTCCAGTCCTTCAGTCCTGTAACAGCCTAAGGCTTATTGACCCTTATCACTTGTAACTGACTGAGTGAACTCTCCTGTGGTACGTACCGTACCTATGAATTCTTGTTTGCATAGACAGATCTGTAACTTCCTGCCAAAGGATATCGCTTCTACGGCCTATGTATGAACAGAAAAACTGGTGTAGTAAATTGATTGACTCGGGTGACCCAATTGAAAATTCACTAAACTATCGAAATAGCCGGACTAGCTCAAACCACCTCTGGCTCGACCGCCTTATCCTACCCGATCCAATTCCACTTCCCGCCTCGATGATAGCAGGGTTTTCATATCGGTAGTTGCTTATCAAAGCGAAGAATCGCTCGATCAAGTAACAAATCAAGCCAGCGAGTGGAAGTGGAATAGTCATGCGAGTATATTTTGCTTATGAGTCTCTTTTCCTGGCCTCACTAGGTATGAAAAAACAACCACCGCACCGGATGTGAACCTTTTTCTAAAGCGGAATTAGGCTCATCCGACGAAAGATTTTGAAAAAATTGACACAGGTCGATTCTTCTTTATTTATGGTACAACCGAGCTCCTTGTAGGTCTTCCAACTCGAGCAATCAGAAGCAAACGCATCGCCCGCTACGGGCATTCTCTTGAAGCTTAAAAACGAAGTGTTTCATCGGCCCGGCTCAAAAGCTGTTGGTGACTGGGTTCCCTGCGGGGCTGTTACAGTTTTTCTTCCGTCACTCCCAACCTGTTCTTCTTCGACCGCGAGTGAACCATAGCCTTTTCCCGGAGATAGCCTTTGAGATAACCAGGTCTTTTTCTTTATTGCCAGGAGAAAAACTGTAAACAACATCTTCTTTTTGTTTACTTTGCTTAGTCCTTATTCTCTTCCTCTATCTAAGTGAAGAATCTCTTCTTCAATCGATGATTCTTCTTCGCCGAGTTCAGACTCGCCAAGAGTTGTTCGAATCCCAGGAGAGTTTTCAAGTGGTCAAGCAAGTCTGAAAGTCATCGGGTAAGGTTTTATAGTTCCAGGTTAAACGTACTAAATCTTATTAGCTTATTGCCATTGGAGTGAAATCCTGTCCAGAAGTTGTGAGAGAAGGATTAGTTCGTGTCTGTGTCAAGGGGACGGGTGACCCGACTTCCTCCGGTAAGAGCTGTCTAACCTCTGTTGTGTTGTTATAACCTAGTCTTACTCGTTCTTACCTCCCTGCCTGTTCTCCTTTCTTTCTTTTATGAGAATACTTGCCGCCTCTGCTCTCGTTCGGGCCCCGGGAATCCCTTGCTTTTGGCTACGGTCTTTATTTACCTTTTTGCGCTCTCCTCTCAAAACTACTAATTTACAAAGACTACTGGAAGGGCACGGCACGACAGCAATACCACGAAAGATATACTTACCGACAAGAGAGAGCGAGACTGACCCACCTAAGAGAGAGAAGGCAAGAGTGACTCCCCCCTATCACTTAAAGGCCGGAAGAAAGTTTTTCTTTCCCACGGCCGGACTAGAGGAGCATTTTTGGAATTTGAGGTATCGCTTGTGATAAGGAAATGTATATTCATATAGTAATGTCCTTTTCTTGCGCCCTATTTGAGACTGAGACTAAGGCAGGTTTGGAACCCTGTCCTATCACCTTTATCAAATCCCTAGCTCTCTTCCTTAGTGCAACTGTCCTATTCCTACCATGGGAATATCTATCTTTCTTTCTTGTGTCATATCTATAGTTTCGGATATCAAACCGGACGGTATCGTATATGAAGAAAGAGATTGTTGACGTTAGTAGACTAATCTATTCATTGGTAGGGCATTTCTTCCTGTGACCGCCTTTCCTACCAAAACCCCCGGTTTTTTTTCTAGACTAGACCTTCGGGATTTTTTTAGGATTCATACATGCATTGATCCAGTCGAAGAACCTGATCCAGAGCTTCTGTTTCGAGTAGTGAAACAAACCTTTGTGGAACATATATGCAGTATACACACGCAGGAAAGAAATCCCTGTGGGGAGTAATACCTATAGCGCTAGACGTCTCTTTGATGAGCCCCGGTTTGATCCACTGGGGATAGATCCGACAAGCCATAGGGCTCGTCTGGCGGCTATATCAGTATATGTTGGAGTAATCATACTCAGTATTGCGGAATCGGTGTCTTCTTCTGGTGTCCTAGTCAATCTCAATTAGTTCAGTCTTCTTATTCCGTAAGTAACTTAGTGCATGTTCCTTCTAATAAATGAAAATACAAGACAATAAAAAGGTTCGGTTATGTTACACTCTCTTTATGGTAAATAAAGTCTTCCCCTTCGGTAAATCAGCAGCATTCCCAGCGCCAACAGGCGCCTGTTATTTCGTCTAGATCTATTAGTCCTAATAATCTTACTCTTAGTTATATATGGGGTCTCCCATCGGTAAAAATGAGGAGTCAGGAGTTGAGAGTCCCTCATAGCAACCCCATGATGAGGACACTCTTCTCTCCCCCGACCCTTCCTGCAACTGGTAGCATCGCCCCTCTTCATGCATTGCTGCAGGCTTCGAGTCGGGTTATAGTGAATAAACCGCCACGAGTTTTTCATAGGTACCAACTGGATCTGCCATCAAATAGATACGAATTTGATCCGCTGGTTCAAAACCAATCTCTTGCCCGCCGGGTTATGCTTGCTCAGCAAAGCCCTTCCCAGTTGCTGCAACTACATCTTGTAGGGAATGTCCTTCCACAATTCCTTCCTCCATTATTGTTAGGATATCTTCTTTGGGACCTAAGCCCTATCTCAGAGATATATAGATGTATTGATGAGATCATTGAAATTGTAAATGTAATAGCTCAAGCAAAGCCGGTCACTATGGATTCGGAGTCTAGTATAGGGCATCAGATTGTCGAAGCGAGCAGCCCTTAAACAAAAAAAGGCGATGGGAATAGCTTCCTACCCCACCCGTTCAAAAGCGAGTTTTGACTTAGTCAAAGATGCCGTAGAATCAGGCGAGACAGAAGAAAGAAAAGAAAGTAGAGTGATATGTGCAGGTTGAATCCGAGATGCGCATAGAACGGGACCAAGCGGTTTAGGAAGCCGGACCAGAAGAGGAAGTGTCGCTGGTCTTTACTTTGCTTGTCTTTTCTTCCTTACTCTAACAAGTAAGCAAGCGCTACGCCCCAGCAATCCAGCACTAACGCTATAGGCTTGAGCGCTCAATCCTCTCCCTATCGGGAGAGTAACTACGTACCTCGTAACAAGGAAGAAATTTCAATCCCTTGCTTGTTGGCCTACTGGAACTCTTCTTTCTCTCTTATATTGTATTGGTATTGGTCTCTTCCCTCCTCCTTCCAGATATCGATTAACTGCTTGCCAGCCTATCCCTAAGCCATTTTTGGCTGCTCGATGGTCTTTTCTCGTCTTTCAGATTCACCTCGAGGCACCTCTGATGACATAACCTCATGGGAGGTTGCGTGAGCATCTACCACATCCTTGGTTATTGAATAACACTCTTGATTACAAATCCAATGCAATCAAGAAGAAGGAATATAGCCTTTATCTCTTCTTTATAAAATAAAGGTCCTTAACGGCTTCTATAAAACGGTTTAACTAGAGAGTTTCCAATAGACTTCAACTAATCCCTGTAGATATGTTGCAACCGAACATCCGGACGCTCATGCTATCATACATATGCAAAATTTCTTACTGATCCCTTTTCACCGACTTCGCTTCAACCGGGCTAGGAGCTTCTCTTACTTCACCGGCTCGCTTTCTTGTGTAAAGATTCGCTCTTTCGCAGTTGTCCGGTCTTGCTTGATTGAAGATTCGACTATTTAAGAGCTCGGCCTTGAGCCCTACCTAAAAAAATTCCCTTGCGCCTAGGTCTGGGATCGATCCTTTCTCTTCCTCTGGTCTAGTTAGTGACTTCGCTTCCCGCCCTTAATTAAGAGTTCGGGCTTTTTTAGCCAGGCCTTTGAAACCAAGGAAAACAGTCATCAAGCCAGAGCTAGTCTAACAACTACAAATTCTGCTCACCCTGGGGGCACTGAACCTACCTTAACCTAGGAAAGTGACTTCGATAGGCCTCCTTCTCTCTCTTGGCCATCGCCTCTTTTCTAGTAGAAGATCCTTCTCGCTGGAAAGCCGCCTATTGCTACTCTAGGGCGAGTGGAGCTTGGGCTGGGAAATCATTCCTTTGCATTCGCTACTGAACTGGGCCTAAAAGACAACTTATTATAAGCATTGGAAAAATGACCTCTTTCAAGTTATCACCCTTATCCCACGCGGCGCGGGAAAGACTGACCCATCTCAAGCGAGGAGAACGAACTGCTTTGGTTGTCTCTTTAGAAACTCCCTTTTCTAGCTTTTACTTGCGCTTTGGTTTATTATTTATTCGATCTTTCTCTAACCGAGTAAGCAAGCGGATTCTTCCCACAAAACTAATAATCTTTAATCCCGTCCTCGCAGAGGTTCGACGGAGTTGTACTTTCCATGGCTTAGAAGAGAGGTTATTAACCGCATTTCATTGATTTGATCTACTCACTCATTCAAGTAAAGGAATGCCCTACTTCAGTTGTAAACGGCTCTCGTGTCTGTCTTGCCTACTAAGCAATTCCCTCTTCTCTTTCCTGCCGGTAGTGAATTGCCTTCTTTCCCGATTGAGATAGAAAAAGTAGCTAGTCAGATTCATTCACTCCTTGGTTCTCTCTTACTCTTATTTATTTATGTTATGGTTATGTATGGGTTCGCCTTTGCCTAAATCGACCGTTCTACGGCTACCAGCCTGTGTACCCCAACGACCTTACTTAAACGAGCATTTTCGGGGACTAGCCCGCTTCCCATTACTCAATAGGGAAATTCCTAGCACATAATTAAGGGAGCCATGGAAAGGTGACTGAAACACCAGAAACGGCGACTACCCGAGCTAATGATAGAGGCAAGAACACTTTCCGGCCAGGCCTTACTATAACCAACCTCACAGATCCCACTCAATCTTTTACACCGATGTATCGTACTCTCTCGACCAGGTCATCATAAGAAAATACTGCGAAATCTTTCCGAAGTGAGATAAGGAGGGAAGGCGCGCTACAACTAACATAACAGCCAGCTGAAAAACGCTAGCTAGCTAGGCTAGCGCGCAATGGCTTTCTCTGATAGGGGCTCGCTTCTTCAAGCTCCGCCCAACCTATACAAGGTGCTGCTCGCTTTCTCTCAGCCACCAGTGGCTTATGTAGTGGTCGGCATTCCTACGTGCTCCTCTTTTCTTTGCCCCCTACTTAAGAATCCAAAGGTGACCTTTGGCTGTTGTCTTGACGCTTTGGTTACGAAGGTTACCGGGGTCTAGGTTTATGGATGGATTTAGTCAGCGAAAGTCCCTCAAACTCAATCAATATCAACAACATGTCGTGACCGGGGTTTATTTTGTCAGAAAAGAAAGTAGGTTTCGGGGGTTCATTGATTAGTACACCTCCGGTGCTGGTAAGGTCGGGACCGTGGTCGTCCGTCTCCGGTTTGCCGGCCGATAAGATCTCTGAGATTGACCAGCCAGCTGGGTTGGTTTGGCTATTCCTTTCTATTGAAAAGAAGTCAGCTGTCTGCGCGAGTCACCTTCTTCTAGGCTCCGCTGGACGACACGGCATTCTCGTTTAAATATAGGCCGGCCGTACTTGTGATGGTTCCCAAAGATCCAATATGACCACTTAGGTCTACGTTGCCGCGATATTGTTCTATGGAAGCGGGCGGGCTGTTAGAAGTTCGGCCCGGTTTTTTTTGGTGTCGTAGTGGAGGGATTGACCTTTTTAACGCATATTCAGTCGTACCGGCATGGCCCCACTGATTTGTTTTCGATCGGAGCATCAAGCAGCGCAACCCGGTTCTACTTGACTAAGCCCCGTGCTCGTCCAAGGAGGGAGTTTGCTTTACCCAACTCCCTTTTTGATAACAAGGCAGAAACCCCCGACCCGACATTCATTAGTTTCGAATGAAGAGTGCTCTGCCCGCACCTACTCCTATAAAAATGAAAAGCGTGACTTTACTAAACAAGCAAGAAAAGCTCTTTACTAATAACATAGAAAGGTTTGAAGACGCTCGACCTAACAAGCAACGGACTGAGCGCAAACGCGCCATTAGCCCTCTCGCTTTGCTCGAGCGACTTCGTACCTCTCGCTGACGCTCGAGCGACTTCGTACCTCTCGCTGACGCTCGAGCGACTTCGTACCTCTCGCTGACGCTCGAGCGACTTCGTACCTCTCGCTTTGCTCGAGCGACTTCGTACCTCTCGCTTTGCTCGAGCAAACAAGCAACGGCTTTCTAAAGCTCAATCCCTTGCTTTGTTCTATAGTAAGGGGCCTTTTCCATAAGGCTCGCGTAGGGGCGCTCACGTTTTTTGGCTTACCTAAAATCTTCTATTTTAAAGTTGGTAAAGACCCACCCCTTGTTTCAGTCAGAATGAGTCCCCGGGACCCCGGGACATTGGCTTCCGCCAACAGTGGACTATTAAGGATCGCATCCCGCGCATATTCTACATTATAGCCTGCAACTGATTCAGCTTCCGCTTCTGGGAGATCAAACGGAGCTCGATTAGTTTCTGCTAGACAAGAAATGAAGAACATAACCAATACAGGGAACAAGGGAATACCGGACCATATCT